TGGAAACTCCAAGTATCTGGTTAGGGGTATCTAACCAGATACTTGGCTTATGAATGGGATTTCGAGTCCCACTCCTATTTTGAGTCCCATTCAAAGGATTTGGAGTCCTTTGGAAACAGGGGAAGGCTGGGATTTTGAGTCCCATCCCCTATGTGTTTGATGAGACACCAAACAACCAACTACTAAGATTTATGGTCCATCTCATTTACATTCGAATCTTTGAGAGGAATCACGTTCATATCTCAGTCGTTCCTTTTGTTTTTTTCTTTCTCTTTTCTCTCTCTCTCCTGTATCTGTAAGACTATTCCTTGAGTTTTGGGTCTCGCTCCAATCTTTTCGGATGTTAGGATTTGCTGTCCCAGTCTTGGTTCGGAGAGAGGAAGAGAAGAGGTGGGACTTGCTGCCTCACGTATCTCTGCAATAGGACCCACTCGTCTCTCGAGTCGGAGAGACATTTCCAGTGCTACTTCACTTCACTCGGGAAGACAAGCATGGAAATCGACCAAGTAAAAATTTTGAGTTCCATTGGTGAGAAGCGAGAAGTCGAGATACTTCTTCCATAAATGCGAGACCTCTGGACGCCTCGCGTAGGATTCGAACCTCCGTACTACGCGGTACTATATTTTGAGTCTAGCATGCCTAGCCTTCTTTCGAAGCAGGGAGACGCGGTGGAGTTATGTTCACCAATCCAATTATACGGGTATATCTATATGCCTGTCAACTGCTGAACCGAATTTTCATCTCTTTTTTACCAAATTTACTAACTGGGAGACTCCACTCAGGTCAGGTTTAGACGAGGTCCCTGGACCTTTTTCGTTACTCATTGCTTCTTCGTGGAGTGGTAGGATTCCACTTCATACTGACGATGGCCGAGGGTTCGAATCTATTCTCGCCCGCAGTCAATCATCCCTAAAGGGGTGGTTGATTCCTTCTTCCTACAGAGAATTTTTTTTCACGACCTGACAAGCCCACGCCTATCTCGCAAGCAAATCTTTTTTTCGGTATCAATCAAATAATACCATATGAAGATACAAGAAAGAGAGGCATTCTCCTTCCGCCTAAATACTTGGATGTAGCAGCATGGGTTGTCACTGCCCAACCCCAGCTGTGCATCGCGCGGAAATACTTATATCTCCCCCGGAATAGACGAGTGATCATTTTCCTAGCAAGTGATTCCGGGTGCGAAAAGACAGATACAAGCTAGATAGGAGAATGTCAGGATCAATTACCGAAGAAGATATAACTATTTCGTAAGTTGTAGAGACAGACTAGTTGGGACAGCAGAAGCAGAACCGGCTTTTGATAAAAGTCGTTTGAGAAAAAAAGTTCGCGTCACAATTTGAAGTGAGTCTAGAATAAAGTATTCCGTGTGATCCCGATAATGGGATCTATTAATATACCCGATAGGATTGATGCTAGTGCACGAATGATCATAGCTATTTCAATAGAACTTTTTGAAATTGAAATTGATGGAGAAACTAATGAATTTTGTATATAAGTTGTGGATGCATCGCTCCTCCCATTCTTCCCAGTGAACATTAATTTAATTATTTTGAGATAGTAGTAGATAGAGATGACACTTGTGACGAGCGCTACCAGAACTGACGGGTACGAACCAGCCTTCCATCCATGCCAAAGGAGATAGAGTTTACCGAAAAAACCGGATGGTGGAGGGATACCCCCTAGGGATGGTGAACGTAAAACCGGGGAGAATGTTAGAACAGGATCCTTCATGTATAATCCCGCGTAATCCCTAATATTATCAGTTCCGGTTCGTAAACCAAATAGGGTGATACGAGCAAAAGTTCCCAGATTCATGAGTATATAAATAAACGTATAAGTTGTCATACTTGCGTAACCGTTCTCCGGGTCTGCAGCAAGTACTCCAATCATAATATATCCAATTTGGCTTATAGAGGGATAAGCTAGCATACGTTTCATGCTTATTTGAGTAACGGCAACTAGATTTCCTAATATCATGCTAGAAGTAGCCAATAATCCTACCACGATATGCCACTCATTAGGTAAATGTGGGAAAATTAGGCCGAAGAGTCGCGTAAATAAAGCTGGAGCTGCTACTTTGGAGGTAACGGAGAAAAAAGCAACGACTGGTGTGGGAGAGTCAGAGTCGAAAAGAAGATTTTCGATCTTTCCGCTCATTCAGAACCGTGCATGAAATTCTTACTTCACACGGCTCTTGGTTCATAAGAGATTCACCACTGATATTGCTCCCAGAACCTTCCTCGTGTATGTTTCAAACCCATTATTCCTTGAATAATTCATAATCATTCAATATGAGGACTAATTGTTAACTTCTCGGAGAATCCCTCGTCATTTGTTTAGATTACCCACCGGCAGTTTCGTCTCGAATTTTTTCTTGCTTGTTTGTCCTTCTTCACTTTTCACCGGAATCCTTTCAACAACTAAAACAACTTGTTGAGTTGGTAGGCACACACGCCCGGCGGGAGAGACAAATTGTGACTTTTTTCGTTTCGTTTTGACATGGTTTTGCCAGCCGTGTTAGAATATTATAGGTAAATGGCTGAAATGCCATTGGTTGGCATCCATGGCTGAACGGTCAAAGCACCCAACTCATAATTGGCGAATTCACAGGTTCAACTCCTGTTGGATGCAAATAAAAAGGTACGGTGGGGAAAAATGGAGGAAGCGGATAACTAAGAAACCTATCTGCAAGACACGTAAATCCGAAGCTGGCGGCGGCAGAAGCCAAACTAGTAGACTATACGGGAGTTACAGAAAAAACAGAGAGAATTGGGGGAAAACGGACAAAGTGAGAAGGATACTACGGAAAAATTGAAAAACCAATTAATTACCGAAAAGTCTATTCGTTTGTTGCAGCAAAACCAATATACTTCTCATGTAGACTCGAAATTGACTAAAACTGAAATGAAAAATTGGATTGAAGGGTTTTTCGCTGTTGAGGTGGAGGGCATCAATAGTAGCCGGGTAGCAAATAGGAAAAGAAGAAGAAGTAAATCGAGTTTGAATTCTACGAGTAGAAAAAAAATGATTGCTAGACTTCGAGCTAATTACTTCATTCCACTATTTATAAACTAATACTTGAAAAACTTTTAACTTTCTACCAAATGAAGGGTTACACATAAACATAAAAGGGAAGAATAAGTATGGCTATATGACTATATCAGGCGTATACTCCAGGCACCCGGAACCGGGCCATTCTGCGATTCGGGGAAACAACGGAATCCAAGCCCCATAAGCAATTGACTTACCATAGGATGTCCGGAAATGGCCGCAACAATGCGGGAGTCATCACCAGTAGACATAGGGGGGGCGGGCACAAGCGTTTACATCGTAAAATTGATTTTCGGCGAGACAAGTTGGGTGTTGCTGGAAGAGTAGCCAGTATCGAATACGACCCCAATCGCAATGCTTTCATTTGCTTAATCAACTACACAGATGGTGGTAAGGGATACATTTTGCACCCACGGGGAATAAGGGTTGGAGATATCGTAACGTCTAGTTCTGACGCATCCATTTCAGTTGGAAATGCCCTACCTCTGAGTGCGGGTTGAATACTTGATTCGCGTATTCCGAAACTAATCGGTCGGGTTGTAGGCTGGGCCCGGAAACCTGGCACTACTTCGAACTTATTGAATAATATGGAGTAAACCTGGTTGGGGTAACCAAATAGGGACAGTAGCGCGTGCTAAGGTCTGGAGCAATTAAATAATACATCAACTTGCAAAGGTAAGATAATATGGAAACGGATAAATAATCCCGAAATTGGAACGACGAACGAAGGGCGTCTTATGCACATATCGAAAGTGTGGAAAGTGCGAATTCAAAACACTCGATTTGGCAGTCAGAGACAACATCGAAGCCACAGAATGACACAAGGAATAAAAGCATGGAAGTGAAATTATGTCAATGCCAAGGAGAAAAGGTTTCCTAAGTTATCCCGGACATTGACTAATGCCGACGCGAATCATCGAAGTCACCAATTCTGCCGCTAAATTCTTAAGAAATACTGGATTCTCGGAAGGAAGCCAGGTGCGGGCAAAAAAGCCAAGGATACGATGAAGAAAGATGGTCCAAAAATGGTCCAAAAATTACTTGCTTATGTTTCAGTAGGCATCAATTTGGTACTACCGAAACCCAGCAGCGGTGCCTAATCTCATCTTTCGTATCCGGAAAGCTGTATGCTTCGAAAGAAGCTTGTACAGTTTGGGAAGGGGTCTTCCCCAGTCGTTTCCTTCCCCTTAAGGAGGGGTAAGAGGAGGGGGGGGTCTACCTCGGCCAAAATACCTTTAGGTACCATTATACATAATATAGAATTGAAATCTGGGAAAGGCGGATAATCAGTTAGAGCGGCTGGCGCAGCAGCAAAAGTAATTGCAAAAGAAGGTCAATTGGCTACACTAAGACTACCTTCCAACGAAATTCGTTTAATATCTCAGAATTGCTTAGCAAGTGTAGGACGGGTCGGAAACATCGATATCAACAATGAAGGCTTGGGGAAAGCTGGATCCAAGCGCTGGTTAGGGAAACGGCCTAAAGTGAGAGGTTCAGCTACGAATCCTGTGGATCATCCCCACGGAGGGGGGGAAGGCAGGACATCAATTGGTAGGAAGAAGCCATCAACCCCTTGGGGGCATGTCGCGCTTGGAAAAAGGAGTCGTAAGGGGAGGAGATATAGCAGCCCCCTCATACTTCGTCGACGCAGAGGTTATTGACAAATGGAAATATTAAGCGGGGGGCTAATCGGCCATGGCACGTTCATCGAAAAAAGGTCCTTTTGTAGCTAATCATTTAATACGAGAGATTGAAAATCTTAACATACGAAGGGAGAGAAAATTAGTTGTAACTTGGTCTCGCGCTTCTGCAGTCGTACCTATTATGATTGGCCACACCATTGCCGTTCATAATGGGCGGGAGCACCTACCTATTTACGTAACCGACCGCATGGTGGGTCATAAACTGGGGGAATTTGTACCCACCCGGAATTTTAGGGGACATGCAAAAAATGATAAAGGATCCCGTCGATAATTAGGAAATTATACTTCACGAAAAACAAAAAGAAATCGGAAATTGGGGCGCGGGCTCTGGGAAAAAATATCCGCGCGTCAGCTATCAAAATACGACGGATTACCGATCGAATCCGAGGTTGTTCGTACGGAGAAGCACTTGTATTACCCGAATTTATGCCTTATAAAACATGTTACCTCATAACGCAATTGATTCTTTCTGCAGCGGCAAATGCCAATACCAATTTCGGATTGAATAAATCCGATTTGTTCATTAGTGAGGCCTGAGTTGAGAATTCCGCGTATTTAAAAAGGTTCCGTCCTCGAGCTCAGGGCCGAGGTTACCCGATAAAGAAACCCACTTGTAAAGTAACCATTAAGTCAAACTCAAATTTTGCTGGGGAGATAGAGGGATGACTCCATAGAAAACGCTCATTAATTGGAACGTGTTGGGAAGTTAGAGAAAACTACGAAGGAACAACTAAGTAAAAAATAATTTAATATTGAGTTGAGGAGAAGTAGATACGGGACGAAAGATTCATCCACTCGGTTTTCGACTCGGTGTAAGTTAGAAGCATCATTCTCATCGGTTCGCGCAGGCGAAAGATTATCCAAAGTTTCTTGAAGGGGATAGACAAATACGTGCCTCTGTCGAGAAGTATATTGCAAAACATGTGAAGGACGCCACAAGCTACGGCGGAGTTGGGCATATCGAAATCCAACGGAAAACAGATCTCATTCGGGTTGATATACATACGGGATTTCCTGATTTACTCATTGAAGAACAAAGTTTGGGGATTACTCAAATGAAGAGTGGTATCGAAAACATCTTAGGTATCGAAAGTCGGAAGCTCAGAGTGATACTAAGTAGTATCACCCAACCATATGGGGAGCCTAAGATCTTGGCGGAGCATGTTGCCTCACAACTAAGAAATAGAGTTCCTTTTCGACGAACTATGAAAAAAGCTATTGAATTGGTTGGAAGAACTAGCGATAGAGGTATTAAGATACAAATAGCCGGACGCCTCAATGGTAGTGAGATGGCTCGAGTTGAGTGGGCTAGGGAAGGTAGGGTCCCCCTACAAACCATTAAAGCCCGTATAGGCTATTTCTACCATCCGGCTCAGACGATTCACGGGGTTTCAGGCATAAAGACCTGGACATTTCGGGGTGCTGGGTGATCCCTACCCAATGAGAAAAAAACTATCTAATGAGTTTTGATGCAACCTAGGGCAGCTTCATCCTATCCCAGTTTCAATACTTTTCATTTTAAACCCCAAGAGATCTTTGCTACGCTTAGTGTGCGACTCGTCCAAGCAACATCTCTTTATCCATAAAAAAAAAAAAAACTAATTGATTGAGTAATGAACCCTCTGTTTTCGAGTACTAAATAAGTGAATGCCGAAGAGGAGTGGGGTTATCTCATCACAAATGAAATTTCTATCCGTGGAAAGTTTTTTTATGGGGAAGCTGAAAACATTACCGATTTATGACTATTTCGAGAAGTAAAAATCGGAATAATTGAATTTTTTCTCTCGAAATCGTGTGGTTAACCACTCAACCCCCAAAAAGCTGCGTGATGTAGCACAATTACCAAATTGGCAATATCTGAAATAGAGCTACGAGTCAATTAATGCTGGGAACGCTGACTCGATGAAATTGGGGTAGAGTTAAAAGCTCCGTCGCTGGGGGGAACCAAAACGTTTGCTCTAAGAGACTGAAACAACGAAGGGACTTCCGAATCTCTTTCATTCAATTAATTAATTTCGAGATTCGGCGGACGGGATGGCGAGAGAAGCCCACACCTCGAAAGAGAAAGAAATTAAAAGATCGAGCATATTCTCGCCCGTGGATTTGGCGCCAAGTAATATCTAAACCGCTATTTAGAAATGAAATGAGAATCAGAATGGAAGAAGGAGAGAGGGATGTGGAAGTAGTTGGTAAGTTTGCGAAATATGAAAAGCGGTATCGAATTCATGAGGAGCCGGTTGAGAGGCGACTTTCATGTCCGGTTCTGTATCAGAGATTGATAAATTATGCCGACATCGACTGTAACCCCAGACGAACTAAATATCGTAAGCAACATAGAGGAAGATTGAGAGGAATATCTAGTCGTGGCAACGCCATCTCCTTCGGAAAATTTGCTCTACAGGCCCTCGAACCTGCTTGGATTACGGCTAGACAAATAGAGGCGGGAAGAAGGTCAATAACGCGCTGTGCTCGTCGAGGTGGGAAGCTATGGATACGCATCTTTCCCGACAAACCCATCACCGTGAGACCTGCAGAGACACGTATGGGGTCGGGAAAAGGATCTCCGGAATACTGGGTATCTGCAATTAAACCAGGCCGAATAATTTATGAATCGAGTGGGGTATCGGAAGATGTAGCCAAAGCTGCTATGGCGATGGCTGCCCACAAAATGCCCGTGCTTACTCGAGTGGTAACTACTGCGGAGTCATGGTAGTTGTCAGAAGCAAGTAGGTAGGGAAAAGACAAGTGACCTAAGAAAGACCCAAAATGGTGATGACGACAACGGGAATGTCATATCTGAGGCTGAGGCATCACCTCGATAGTCATTGAAGCGAATACACTTTACCAATTGGGTTAGATTAATCACGATAACAGTAATTCACTTATTACCCAAAATTTTTGGGTGGGATATATCTTTCTTCACCCGAATATACTACAAATAAACCTATTATTTCTCTCGATTACCAAACGATTCAAACTCAAAGTTACTCAGATGTGGCGGACAACAGCGGGGCCCGCAAATCGATGTGTATTCGAGTGTTGGGAACAGGCAACCGCAGATACGCAGGTACGGGTGACGTCATAATAGCCGTAGTCAAAGAAGCAGTACCCAATATGTCTCTAAAGAGATCAGAAGTGGTTAGGGCGGTGGCAGCTTGTACTCGTAAAGGGATAAAACGATGTAATGGAATGATTGTTGGATTCGACGACAATGCGGCCGTCGTTGTCAACCAGGAAGGAAATCCCAGAGGGACTAGGATTTTCGGTCCAGTAGCTAGAGAATTGAGAGATTATAATTTTGCCAGAATAGTCTCGTTAGCCCCCGAGGTGTTGCAAAAACCAATGGGTGATATGACTTAGCGTCGTCGGTTTGACAAATAAAACATTCAAACCGAATTTTTCTATAGAAAAATTCGGTTTGAATGTTTTATTTGTCAAATGTATCTAAATATCCCGAATACACGAAATCAAATTAGAGGAAACAGAAGAGAAAAAGAAGTTAGGAATCATTCTGGTATTGATAATTACAACAACTACTGATTGATATTTCACGAATAGCGACGCCATCTCCACCGCACTTACTGGCATAAGAAATGCCAATACAAGAAAAAAATCTATGATCAGGATACCTGGCACTAAAATGACTGCACGCATCGTACAAATTTCAGCGGAAGAGGGTTTCATAAAAAGTGCTGTGAAGCACAGGGATAATGGGAAAGAGTTCCCGGATGTGAGCTTGAAGTATCTTGGTAAGAAGAAAGACCCCTACATTGCAGTTATCAAACGAATTAGTAAGCCTGGCTTAAGAGTTTATTCCGATCATCGGGAAATTCCCAAAATATTGGGCGGTATGGGAATTGCAACTTCACCGACATCTCATGGACTTATTACAGATCGAGAAGCTCGACACAAAAAAATTGGGGGGGAAATTTCGTGTCACATTTGGTGATTCAGAAAATTATTACGGCGAAAAGTCAGTTGTTTCCAAAACGATTATGTCTCCAAATAGCTATTAGCGATATCGGCTGAGTTAGCAATCTCTTAAAGAAATCTATGAATTACGGGAGGTTTATTTAGTTCGAATGATGAAGAAGCAGAATCTTATTGACATGGAGGGTACAGTTACGGAATCGCTTCCCAATGCCATGTCTTGAGCGTGTTTGGATAATGGATGCCAAGTCTTGACTCACATATCGGGAAAGATCTGACGGAATTACATAAGAATATTACCAGGAGATAGGGTAAGAGCCGAATTAAGTCCTTATGATCTTACCAAAGGGTGTACCATTTACCGACTTCGAAGTAGGCAGACAAGTAGCAGTCAATAGATTTTGTTGTTGGTGCCGCTATCTAGTAATTATCTGCTTGCTCAAATTTTTCCTGCAATTTGATGAAAAAAGGAGAACGCATCTAAAATCTATCAATAGATTTATCCAACTAATTTAAGGTTGTAGCTACGAAAATTCGTGCCTCCATTCGCAAAATATGTGAGAAGTGTCGATTGATTCGTAGACGTGGACGAATCATGGTAATTTGTTGCAATCCGAAGCATAAGCAGAGGCAGGGATAGTCGAAATATTTATACGTGGAACCAAATAGCAATTAACAACAGCCGTCGAATATGAGTAATCAATCAACTATGTCAGGTAATTCGAAGAAAATTCGTTCACGCAAGGTAAAGCGCGGAGTCCAAAAGGGGGTTATTCACATCCAAGCAAGTTTCAATAATACCATTATTACTGTCACGGACGTTCGGGGATAAGTGGCTCCCCGGTGTTCGGCCGGTGCCTGCGGATTCAAGGGTACACGGAAAAGTACACCATTTGCCGCCCAAGCTGCGGCGGAAAACGCTATCCGTGCTTCAATGGATCGTGGTATGAAGCAGGCGGAAATTACGATGAGTGGACCCGGTCCGGGAAGAGACACCGCTTTACGGGCTATTCGCCGAAGCGGCATAATCCTCAGTTTCGTACGTGATGTGACCCCCATGCCATATAATGGATGCCGACCCCCCCGAAAAAGACGTGTCTAACTAGTAGTTATATAAAAACTAAAGGGGGATTTCTTTATGCTCACGTGTGAAACACCGACCTCTACCCAAGCAATTCAATGGAAATGCGTTGAATCCAAGACAGAAAGTAGGCGTCTTCATTATGGCCGTTTCGTCGTATCTCCCTTCAAGAGGGGCCAAGTCAGTACTGTGGGAATTGCCATGCGTAGAGCTTCATCAGAAGAGGTTCAGGGGACGAGCATAACATGTGCAAAGTTCCAGGGAGTTTTGCACGAGTATTCCACAATAACGGGTATTTAAGAGACAATACATGATGTTTCAGTTAATCTAAAGGAAATTGCACCTAAGAGCGACTCTAATGATGTTAAAGAAGCAGTTTCATCTGTAACTGGTCCCAAAGAAGTAACTGCGGGTGATACATCACTGCCGCCCCCTGTCAAAGCGATTGATGATTCGCAGTATATAGTTACTATTACTCAACCAATATCTATCAATATTGCATCGAAAATTGAAAAAGATTGCGGATACCGCATAGAAAATTCGAATGGATATGGAAATGGAGAATTTCCCGCCGATGCCGTATCTATGCCTGTTCGAAACGTAAATTATAGCGTACATCTATTTGGAAGTGGTAGGGCGACGCGAGAAACATCATTCATTGAAATATGGACTAATGGTAGCCTGACCCCGGACGAGGCAATTAGCGAGGCCTCTAAAAAACTAATAGACTTATCAACTCCTTTTTTGCACGTGAAGCGCGAAGACGTCTCTCATTTCTACTCCGGAGATGGCGAGAGGTCTTCTGCTTCGGCGAGATCATCTTCACAAATTTATGATGTGAATGAACTAGAGGGAAAGCTTTCCAAAAATACGTTTATTGACCAACTAGAACTACCCGCCAGAGCCTTTAATTGTCTCAAGAAGGCCAAAATACACACAATCGCTGATTTGCTTAATTGTAGCCGAGAAGACTCATCAAAAATAAAAAGTTTCGGACAGAAATCTGTAGATCAGGTATCAAAAGCTTTGTGGGAGCATTTTGCGATAGAACTACCCAAAAATGAGTTGCATATTAAGTAGTGGGAACAAGCGGCAGAAGCCAAAATATCCCATTTTCCAAAAAAGTGATCTTGTCTCTTGTGTATTGCACTTCTATTTACAAAGGTTTTAGAAAGGGAGAGATGAGTCAACCAAAACTCGGAAAATAAAATTTGACTCTCAACTACTTTGGCGTAAACAGATAGAAATCGATTATCTAAAGAATTTGATTTTGATATTTTTGATTCAAAAATGACTAAGTCTAGGGAAGTCTTGTCCCGGCCCGGGGGCTGGCGACTGCTCCCTAGACTAAATCTAAATATCTTTCAGGTTATGTAGGAGATAGGGAAATACTAAAACAGTCCCGAAGTTAAAGATCCATCTATGGGTAAAGTTGCTCCAATACCTGACCGAATAGCGACCACGGTGCCAATTGCGAGGACTGTTGTGGCTACTGGGCGCCGAAACGGATTCTGAAATTTATTGACATTTTCGGGAAAAGGAACGGTCAACAAACCTGCGGGTACTGACGCCATTGAAAGAACACCTAATAGTTTATTGGGCACTGTGCGAAGTATTTGGAATACGGGAAAGAAATACCACTCGGGTAATATCTCCAAAGGAGTTGCAAACGGATTTGCTGGTTCACCAATCATTGATGGTTCTAAAACAGCCAAACCCACGGTACACGCGAAGGTTCCTAAGATTACTACAGGAGATATATATGAGAGATCGTTGGGCCAAGCGGGTTCTCCGTAGTAGTTATGTCCCATACCTTTAGCTAATTTTGCTCTCAAAACAGGATCGTTCAGGTCAGGTTTTTTTGTTATTTGGGGTGGACTTCTCACTCCCCCATGAGAATCGAACGTGAGAATTTCTTCTCATACGGCTCGAGCAAATAGAGAATTGTATCATCCCGCAACGGTTAGGTTGGCGAATAAAGAAAGGACGAGCACGGGAAGAAGTTATTCCGCGACATGGCTTCTCATCCGAATCAGCTCAATGACGGAATAAAGCTTCGCGGATTATCTCGTATCCCATACACACGTATCGTGTCGTTGCGAGTTTATACAAAATACTTGCGAACTACGATCCGTATGGGATCTTAACTTGTTACAACTTCGGCTATATATCTCTTTGGATCGTTTTCTTACCCCAACGGCTACTCCTGCAAACAATTAGCATCTGATGCAGAAGAGATGTATGCATCGTCTTAAAAACCGTCTGTTTAAAAGCTTCACACAATCCCAATTGGACATATAGGGTTTTACGAGGCCTTTCATAATTTTTGGTTCGATCATGGGAAAAATTCTCCAAACAACTTTCTCAGTTCGAAAGAGATGTTTTTATATCCAGGTTTCGAATCTTAGTACCAAAGAAAGGTCGGAAAAGAGACACACCTTTGGTTGCAGCAGCATCCAACTCGACGTCTGCATAGCCTACACGTCTCGATACAAGTCACACACTCCCATAATCCAAATTTATTTCCTCTGGCGCTTCAATTGTTTCGTCCCAGTAGTCCGAGACACTGACTAAATCCGCTAAATAACTTATCATTCGATTTAGTGATAAGTATCGGCGGCAACAGAACAACAACCTCTTAAAGAACTGAGATTTGAGATCATTCACTCATATGACGACGGAGATTTATCACCCTTGATTTATGGATAAGTCGTGAAGGACCCGGAATGCCTTGTTTACGGATCATTGGGAAATGCATCGGCGTAGAAACAGCAGTAAGAAGCGGCAAGACGAAAGTGTGTAAACTGTAGAAACGAGTTGATGTTGATTGGCCGACACTAGCACTTCCTCGTAATGACTCTACTAATGAAGATCCTACCAGGGGAATAGCTTCGGGTACGCCGGTTACGATTTTAACAGCCCAGTAACCAATTTGATCCCAGGGTAGGGAATATCCAGTTACACCGAAAGAGACAGTTGATACAGCTGAAATAACCCCAGTAACCCAAGTCAATTCGCGAGGCTTCTTGAATCCCCCTGTGAGATAAACGCAAGATACATGCAAAATCGTCATTAAAACCATCATACTTGCTGACCACCGATGAACAGACCGAATCAGCCAACCAAAATTAACTTCAGTCATTGTATATTGAACCGAAGAGGAAGCTTCTGTAACAGTCGGGCGATGGTGAAAGGTCATAGCAAAACCGGTGGCTACTTGAACCGAAAAGCGAGTCAGCGTAATTCCCCCCAAGCAATGAAATATGTTCACATGTGGAGGGACGTATTTACTAGTAATATCGTCAGCAATTGCCTGAATTTCCAGGCGCTCCTCGAACCAATCATATACCTTAGCGAGATAGGTAAGCCTTTTTTTTCTAACTCCCTCTTCGTAAACTGCACGTGAGACTTTTTTCTCACACAGCTTAAGCAAAGATGTTTGAACATCGCCCATTCCATTAATACTTACTCGGGTAAGAGGGTAGAAAACGACGGCAGACCCTCGACACCTCCTACTCATTGATGGAGGAGGAATCGACCCAGCCTCGGAGAAGTCGGAAATACATTTCACTTCGATCTCATGTTAGCTTTTATTTATGAATTGAAAACTGGTAGTACTAGCGTCTTGGGAAATCTCTTAATCTTATCGATGTATCTACTCCCCCCCCCCTTTCTTTTTTAGGGGGGGGGGATAAATGAATAGAGGTTACCTCGTCCTGATCTGACTTCTTTTTAGCATCGATGAAACCTTAGATTTCTACCATACTTCGAGAAATTTTTTTTCTAGGTAGAAGGACCTAATGGGCGACAACTCCCCCATCACCCTGAACCCCGCACGGTTCTTCTCTCCCTACCTACAAACTTTGGCAAACAACCACAATAAAAACGTACCTCATTGGTATGATAATTTTTCGATACAGTGCCGAGTCGGCAGGATCAGATAACAACTTTGTCACGAAATTTAAGTGGTAAATTGATGCAAATTAATCATAGTTTGAGCTTTATAACTAAATATTAACTTCTCGCGTTTCGGGTACTAATAACTCGACTGCTACCCGGCGAGATACCAATAGTCTGATGCAATGAAATCTGTTTAGGTAAAAGATTGGTTATTTGTTGAACCAGATTAGTTGCGACGAATCACACACCCATATTATTGTTACTGCCTTGTAAAAACATTTGAAGAAAAGTTTGCGCGATTTAACTCCCTTTCTAATTTCTGGTGAAGTATCCATTTGTGAACCCCCAGTTGTTGCTAGGCGGGGTTCGGGGCTGTTCTACCAACTAATTGGAATACCCTCCAACAAAACGGATGAGTTATAAATTTCTAAAATAGTGACTAGGAATACTGCGAATAAAGCCATGAAAAATCCCATCAAGGGAGTAGTTCCCCAGCCGGGAGCAACCTTTCCGTATTCTGAGTTAAGCGGCTTCAAAACCATTCCCAAGAAACTGATTCTGGGTTTACCTTTGGGGGTATCGCCAACAACTTTTGTAGCCGTAGAGCCTGCTCAATTGATTGAAATTTACTGACTTTGTGTACTATCATAGCAAGTAAAGTGGGAACTAATATTTTTTTTGGGTTACATGGCAATGGAAACCGCAACTTCGGTCGCTACCTCTATATCCCGTTCACTCGTTAGCCTCACCGGTTACGCTTCGTATACCGCTTCCGGTCAACCCGCCAAAGAGCTCAGAGATCCTTCTGAGGAACATGAAGATTAGTCGGACTGGTAGACCTTCCTTCGCAAAATTAAAAAGGAAGGTCTCTAATCAACTTAATTTCCCTTATATTCATTATTTTGCTGATGCAGCGAAATCTGTTTCTTTGGTAAAATTAGAAGAAAAAAAAGTTGAAATCGAAGAAAGCTTTTTATTTACCCTTACTAGGTACTTTGGGGGGCTCCCGAAAGAAAATGGCGAAAAATATTATACCCAAAGTTGCTACCAACAGAAATGTGTAAACCAGTGCTTCCGTGGATTCGACCGTAATAGTGGTATTTTAGAGATATCTTTCATACTAATTGGGCTGGGGGAAACTTATAGTTCCCTCAAATTTTATTTTTTTCTTTCTTGCTTGGCTTCGGTGTATTCAAAACTATTCAATTAAATTAATTTATTAAGTTTTGACGAAACAATTATTTGTTACTTTACAACTCAGTCAGTTTTTGTAACTAACCTGAGAGAGATATTAGTTTAATAGGATAAATAAGAAAAAACCTTCTGAACAGCTTGTCTTTTAGTACTTGGATCCCCCAACTTTTGAAATGCCCCGAATTCAACTTGGGCATCCAAGTCGGGGTCGATACCGGCAGAAACGTCTCTGAACAAGGTTCTGGCACCGTGCCAAATGTGACCGAGGAAGAAAATGAGGGCAAACGTGGCGTGGCCGAAAGTGAACCAACCCCGTGGGCTACTTCTAGAAACACCATCCGATTTCAGAGTGGCGCGATCAAATTCGAAGATCTCACCTAATTGGGCGCGCCTGGCATATTTCTTCACCGTGGCTGGATCACTGAAACTAGCACCATCTAGTTCACCACCGAAGAATTCTACGGTTACACCGACTTGCTCAACGCTATATTTTGATTCTGCTCGTCTAAATGGTACATCAGCTCTCACAACGCCCTCGCCATCTACCAAGACTACGGGAAATGTTTCGAAAGAAGTTGGCATGCGGCGTACAAAAAGTTCGTGGCCTTCCCTATCTTTGAAGACGGCATGGCCTAGCCAACCAACAGCTATACCATCTCCGTTGTCCATTGCACCTGCTCTAAACAATCCGCCTTTGGCAGGATTGTTGCCAATGTAGTCGTGAGAAGCTAATTTTTCCGGAATCTTCGACCAAGCTTGGGATAGACTTAGATTTTTGGCTTCACCTGATCGTATTCGTCTCTCTATTTCTTGTTCGAAGTACCCCTGATCCCACTGGTAACGGGTGGGGCCGAACAATTCGACCGGAGTGGCGGCAGAACCGTACCACATGGTTCCGGAAACCACAAAAGCGGCGAGAAATACGGCAGCAATACTGCTAGACGACACGGTTTCGACATTTCCCATACGTAGAGCTTTGTATAACCGTTGGGGAGGACGAACACTGAGGTGAAACAAACCCGCCAGTATACCTAAAACTCCCGCTGCTATGTGGTGCGAGGCTATTCCGCCCGGTACGAATGGGTCGAAACCCTCGGCCCCCCAAGCTGGATCTATGGGTTCAACTTTTCCGGTTAATCCGTAAGGATCTGATATCCAAATACCGGGGCCAAACAAACCTGCTACGTGAAATGCTCCAAACGCGAAACAAAGTACTCCTGAAAGAAATAGGTGGATTCCAAATATTTTTGGTAGGTCCAAGGATGGTTTTCCCGTGCGATCGTCGCGAAACAGATCCAGGTCCCAATACACCCAGTGCCGGATAGCGGCTAGAAACAACAAACCGGATAGTATGATATGGGCCGCGGCTACTCCTTCGTAACTCCAGATACCCGCATCAGTTGCGGTATCCCCGGTGATGCTCCAGCCTCCCCACGACTTCGTTATTCCAATGCGAGTCATAAATGGAATGACGAACATACCCTGCCTCCACATGGGATCAAGAACGGGATCCGATGGGTCAAAAACAGCTAGTTCATATGAAGCCATTGAACCCGCCCGGCCAGCGACCAAAGCAGTATGCATCAGATGCACGGAAATCAGACGACCGGGGTCGTTTAATACGACGGTATGGACGCGATACCGAGGCAAACCCGTGAGAAACCCCTTTCTTGGATATTGGAGATGAGTGACCACTACGTAACTTTCTTGCAATACAGGCTTGCGTTATAAGTTATAAATAGACAAGATAAAATTTGTTGTGTGAAATATACGAATCAATAGTTAGGTTCGTGATTAGAAGCAGTTCTCTTCTCTTGTTTCACCTACTTGTTTGTACGGAACACGTGGCGATGTAAGATAAGCCAGTAACTTCTTTTCTTTCAGGAACAGATGAAGGCATGGGTATTTTAGCATTTATGCGCCTTATATAACAACGTAGAGATTGGTCCCATCAGAGTCTGTTAATATCTGCAAAAAGGTACGATTTCTTTCACCCACGTCGTCTTCGTCAGGCGTGTTATAATGTGACGTAAGCTCCTTTTTGGCTCCTACGTCCCCAATTTGGAGGTAATTACAACCTCCTTCGGTAGTTTCTATATGCCAATTGGTGTTCCAAAGGTACCCTTTCGTCTCCCTGGGGAAGAGGATGCGGCTCGGGTTGACGTATAGTGCGACTTGTCAGGTGCGTCGAGCCGGACGGAACCCGTTTCCATCATCTCTTATCCGATTGATTTGTCTCTATCTCGCTTGGAATTGACTAATCTATCAGTGGTCAGATGCGTGAGAAAAATCTGTCAATAGGTTTGGTAGTCGTTAGAATCCACGGCTAGTTGGAATAAACAGATTGCCTAGGCTCCGGTTACTCAATCCCAAATATCAATCGTAGCCAAAATGACTATGAAATGAAAACCAGAACAGAAAAAAATTTAAATAGATTTTTTTGTGAATATGTTACATAAAATGTGGAAATAGATATAGGGGAAGTAAAACTATTTGTTCCGTATGTGCAAATGGCGGTCGGAACCCCACAACCTCCGGGGTAGAAGATGAACCTAAAGACTCTTTGCATCAAAAGGACTCAATCACGAACGGAAATGCACCGGTGCAAGGGGAAAAAGTTGACACGCTGGAGTGAATTCACCGACCACCAGTCACGAAGTGGTTCAGAATGTGGGAAAGCTGGGCCAGACAAACTTGAACCAGAAGCTCTAATATGGTGGGATCAGAAACATGAAGGAGGAAAAGAAAGAAGAAGTAGTTTTTTCTTACACCCATTTTGGGTAGAAGCTAGCGGAGCCGTATGTATCTAACGATACCTATACGGTTCTAAGGGGGGGGGGCGGCGGAGTGGGAGTCGCGGAAACCTATCCCAATCAACCGGCTTTATCGAGAGAGACTTCTTTTTCTGGGTCAACAGGTCGATGACGAAATCGCCAATCAACTTATCGGTATCATGATGTATCTAAATGGGGAAGATCAAGCCAAAGATATGTACTTGTATGTAAATCCACCTGGTGGGGCGGTATTAGCCGGAATATCTGCTTACGACGCGATGCAATTTGTCGTACCAGATGTACATACTATTTGCATGGGACTAGCTGCTTCGATGGGATCTTCCATTTTGGCTGGGGGAGAAATTACCAGACGTATAGCACTACCTCACGCTTGGCGCCAATGATTTGTGCGGGTTGGAACTTTGCCTTCGCCTAGTTGGGGTAACAGTAGCATGGCAATTATTACTTGGCGATTCCTCCTACAAACATCCAACTATGAAATAATGAAACGCTGAGGAGGTAAAGTGAATCAAAAGAAATTTTTTGACTTGTAGTAGATTCATTCTGGATCGAAATCAATATATCCCAGCGTCATAAATTGCATGAAATGTCGAATCTACATAATTTCTCAAACTTCGAATTTTCTTGTAGAAGTAAAACATCAAGTTTTTAAAAAGTTGAGCAATGTCAATTTCGTTGTCCATCGAGGGTACATATAGCAAACTCTGGGATTGCTGGCGCGCTACGGCGACGGAACCATCATAATACGTTTGAAAGAAAGGATGGTATGATCTCGTAATACTCCTCCCATAGTATTGCAAGAAGAAGGGGCTTTACAACAAAAACAAAGTAAATCTTTCTTCTAAGACAAGGAGTTAATGTTTAACTACTGATTCGAACAGACTTTGTTGCCCCACCAGAAGTATAGCCGTATGCAAAAGAATTTGCTTGTACGGTTGGACTTAATCAGAATCATGTAATTAGGGTAATGATTCATCAACCCGCTAGTTCGTATTACGATGGACAAGCTGGGGAATGCGTTATGGAAGCAGAAGAAGCATCAAAACTCCGCGATTGCATAACCAAAGTCTATGCCCAAAGAACTGGTAAACCTTTATGGATAATTTCTGAAGACATGGAAAGAGACGTTTTTCCGCCAGCAGAAGAAGCCCAGGATTACGGCGTTGCGGACCCCGTAGCGTTGGAAAACGCGTCAGCCTAAAGATTCGACGGGTAGGAAGTAACTGAGACTTACAAAAAAGAAGTGAATTCCTCTTATTCGAAAATTTTGTTTTTGTAGTTTCACGTTTATTCGTTCAGCCAGCTACTAATCCATCCATTAGGAAAAAAAAGCAAATCTTCAAAGTTTCTTTTAGTGCTGTGCCTCAAACAAAAGAATCCTGTAAAGATTGATTGTTGGATACCGAGATCTAGAAAGTTTTTCCAAATGGTTGATAATATTTCGAACCGAATAAAATCTCTGCGTCTTTGAACGTGCCAACAAATCAGCAACTTATTAGGAAAGCGAGACAACGGTTGGAGAGTGGGACGAAATCCCCCGCTCTTCGGGGATGCCCCCAACGGAGAGGTGTGTGTACTAGGGTGTATGTGTGACCTGTTCGGATCGGAAACCTAAGACATTAAGGGGTTGATGTTGTGAGATAATCCCCCGAATGAAATAGGGATAAATCCATAATCCATCTGTTTCGATAAGAAGTGGAAATTCGTGGTTTAAGTCGGTGCAAATCCGATCATTTTGATTTGGGACGATAAAAACCAATCGATGATAATAAAGTTGAGTTATTAAGCGAAGCCAAGCGGATGATATCAACTTCTATACCTCTTTTGCCAATCCCGTTGCGATGGCAATAAATACGGGTCAGCTGTTCCGCCAATCTCCAGCGTAAAATATCGTTACTATACATATGATTTCTTTTGAAACAAATAAGAAATGGAAGTGAGAAAGCCCAGCTTAATGGGATGAGTTAAATATTGGGGATCATGCGACCCGCCAACAGCAATTTTGTTTTCCTTATCTTCGGAAAAGCCTAGGCTCCGGTATATAGGGGGGACCCGGCTGCCATAAGAAATTGACCACGGAAACATCGGAATCCGTAGTATCTCCGGTACAACGTACTGCTTACCGACAGATAGGCAGATGCTGGTAGGATATCTAACCTGTACCGGAGTATTTGCGGGAGGGAAAGTCGGAGTAGCCAAAGCCGCCGGAATCTCTATTCATCACATCAGATAAAAAGACGGGAATTTGTCACAGCCGACAAATTTCCCGATAGTTATGAAGCAACTACCTGCGACCTTTTAAGAATTGAAAGGCGCGGCATGTCACCGCACATGGTGCAATTAAAATCTAAATCTATCTTTGGGATTTTCATCTCTTCAGATGGGATACGTTTCAGTATGACACAGCTTATCTATTTCTCTAAATTGACATTTTTAAATCGATATCTCTAAATAGGAGATATTGAAACGAAACTTTTTGAGGGAGTAGCGGAGCCCAGGAATAAATGGATTTTTCAGACGAAAATATAATTTTCTGCGAGGCTATACTTATAATGACCAGAGTAAAACGGGGATCCATAGCTCGTAGATATCGCAAAAACATTCTCGATTTCGCATCCGGGTTTCGGGGGGCTCATTCAAGATTATTTAGAACAGCGAACCAGCAGGAAAGAAGGGCATTAGCTTGCGCTTATGTAGATAGAAACAACCGAAAGAGAAAATTTCGCCGTCTGTGGATCGCTCGGATTAATGCAGCAGCGCGGAAAAATGGAATTACGTACAGTTCGATGATTCACAATTTGTTTGGGAATCAAGTTTTCCTAAATCGCAAGACACTCGCGCAAGTAGCTACTCCAGATGCTTACCGTTCCTCTAGGCCCGTACGAAAAATTAATAACGAGAGAGATTGACATGCAGCGGTAAGCCTCTCCGGATTAAACGGAGAGGCCAGAAATGGAAAAATAGAGGACGGTTTAATTTGCGGATCTATCACGGGGAGAGAAGAAGGAAGAAAAGACAAACGGAAGGACAGACTATCCTATAGACATCAGTTTGATTCGACTTAAAAATATTCAATCACATTGCTTTCGCAGGAGATTCTTAGTTATCGAATTGAAAAATCCCCCAGAAGTCTATTTTCCGAAATTCTCTAATTTTCGTTGTTTGAAAAGGGTAGCAAAGCCAAAATACGGGCTCTCTTTATAGAGATAGCTACCAAACGCTGCTGCTTGGAGGTTAATCTATTCATACGTCTCGATAGTATTCTTCCTTGCTCACCGACGAATCGACGAAGTAGACTCGTATTTTTGTAATCGATAGCTTCATCGGAGCGAATAGACGGAGAACGTCTACGGAGAGATCGTTTAAATTTATTCGTGATATTTTTTTGTGACTACCAATACAGATTAATATTGATTACTTACCAATTAATCAGAGATATCCTTCATTTCTTTAGTTCTTTGTGATAAGTATGTTTGTGGCAACAGACGCGAAATTTCTTCGATTCCAACCGAGTAGGTGTGTTACGGCGATTCTTACGTGTGGTGTATCGAGAAATACCCGTGGATTTGTCGCCAGCCTCTTTGCAAGTACAAATTGTACACGCTAAAGCAGTGGTTACCCTCGCATCTTTACTTTTGGCCATAAAATCAATTGCATCATATTAAGATAAGTTTTTTTTTCGAGGGGGAGGGTCACAAGTAGATCCAAATGTGTTTGAGCGGACTACTCGGAAAGTTTTAACAATAAGATTTAAATGTTAGCTACCCCCCCCCCATCAATAACTCGGTTACGCGCTACTCGTCTCGCAAGACGTAAATTTATCCGATTTTTTCGCTTCGTCTAATCCCTCTGTAGTTAGCTCTTTGGATCAGAAAAACGGAAATAGTAAAGCGTCTGGGAAGAAGCGATTAACTTCTATTAAGGAACCAGCTAACAAGCCGAACCATATTGCAGCTACGACAGGGGCCGTAGATAGGTATATCTTCACATGTTGCATTAAAAATCCTCCTCATTTTTAGGGTTCTATTTATTTACCTCTTAGTCTTTATTCCTCTTCTACTTCTTTCCTCTCACTTTCAGAGAACCGATTATTTACAACTTACAAATCAATTTCTCTAAAGGAGAAATTGATAACTTCGGAGTACTCAATATTAGCGGTTAGTGGTACTAACACCCGCGATGTCGATGAGAAGTGGGAAAAAAAAAGAGTAAGAATTGAACGGAGTGATAAGAGACAACTATCTATCAGAAAGTAAATTTTACTTTTACCGGTAGCCGGTATCTACAGCTACCGGTTATAATAAATTAGATGAAGTAGCATTGGATCGATGATACCAGTTGCAAATCGAGACTAATAGGGATGTAACGCAGCTCGGTAGCGTGTTTGTTTTGGGTACAAAATGTCGCAGGTTCAAATCCCGTCATCCCTATTATTTTCGATCCATGCACCAAGCTTCGAGGATGGGACTTCTAGTCTCACCAACTTTTTTCCTGTGGAGGGATAAAAATTTCTAACTCCTATATCACCCCCAACTTCCTCCTCGCAGAGTGAGGAAGGAAGCTGCGCCGCTTTTTCACTCGAAGAAAAAAAGGACCCCGGAGGTGAAAAGGGGACGCCCTTAGTTCAGTCCGGTAGAACGCGGGTCTCCAAAACCCGATGTCGTAGGTTCGAATCCTACAGGGCGTGCCTACTACCGCTTACCCAAGGATTACCTAACATAACTAATACGTGTCGAATACAAATTACTTGAAAGATGAAGGCAACAAAATTGTTGTCGCCGAAGCAGCCCCTCATGTATGTTTCTTAGATAAACAAATATTTCCAAACAAATCCTAGAAATGATGAAGTAATGGGAAGTAAAAGAAGGATTTCTAGATGAATATTTTTTTCATCTCTCTTCTAAATCAACGTCTTGTTTGATGTTTGAGATGCGACAATTATTAGATTCTATCGAATATCTAGTTGATCGCCGCGTCGATATTGTGGGTATGCAGTTACAAATAATCCAGCTAGGGTTATCGGAATCGAACCCGACACAATTCCCGATAGTGATGCTTCAACCATTCTAGTTTATAGATATTTGATGTAAATACTTACCAAACTCACCAAAGTTGATTTTCGCGCCAACCGAATAGTAATTGGTAAATGCAATGAATTAGTAGGCGCCGGCGGGGCCCCCTTTTCCGCCTTTCTCCCCCTCTATCTAGATTCTATATGATAATGATAAGTCACAGAATCTGAATCTTGTTCAATCCAACAAATAAAGCTAAGGTCGAAGTTAATACAGACGTCAGAAAGGCGAAGTGGCTTAATAGAGTGAGCATAAATTTGAATACCAAATTATCTGACAGATGGGTTAGTATACGATTTCTCTGAGTAGTTTATCACCCGAACTTACTGAATCAAAGTTGTTTACTCAAATTTGCTAAGTCGGGGTTGGTTAGTCCCATTTATTGGGGTGATCTGAACCCGTCAATTTAGTTTATTTGGTATAATTATGTCTCACTAATTTATGTATTACTAGTTTGATTTATGAGGTAGGCAACCACATAGTATCTCTCGATCGTTAATTAATCGGTTAGTAGTTGCTAGAGAAGTCTTCCCCCTTTTCAGCAACAGCCCCCACTCCCCCGGAATGGCTATCTCTCTGGCCTACTAATACGCCTAGGCCTGGTTGAAATCAGTAATTGTCCGGACATGCCGAGAGACGAAGGCAGGCTGGAAGACGGAGCAGTGGAAGAGATCCCCGCGACCGCAAACCGCCGTACGGGTCTGAAGCCGGCCGAGGCTTTCCTGGTCTGGGTGTAGGCAACCACCCATCGAAAATTTCGTAAGTATCGGACACCTCACCTGTGAGGAGCGAGTAACCTTGCCGCATCAAAGGCGAGCTAGCTATACTGAACCAGTATATTTCGGATATACCCTGGGTATAAAAGTGACATTCTAATTGGGGGCAGTTCCCGTTCGAAAAGGTTTACTGGCGGATCCTGCATCTTTCACCCCTTTTCTTTTTCGGGAAACAATCCTTCTTAGTATTACAAGATAGATATAGATAGATACGGAGCTGAACATGTCTGGGAATACAGGAGAACGCCCCTTTGCTGACATCATTACTAGTATTTGATACTGGGTCATCCACAGCATTACTATACCCTCCCCGTTTATTGCAGGCTGGCCATCTGTCAGTACAGGTTTAGCTTACGATGTTTTTGGAAGCCCCCGCCCAAACGAATATTTTTCAGAGAGCCGACAAGAAGTTCCCTTGGTAACTGGCCGCTTCGATTCGCTGGAACAGGTCGACGCATTCACCAAATTCTTTTAGGAGAAACCAATGGCTTTAGATAAAACTTATCCGATTTTCACTGTTAGGTGGTTAGCCGCTCACGGCTTAGCTGTCCCTACAGTTTTCTTTTTGGGGTCCATATCAGCTATGCAATTCATTCAAAGATAGTTTTTAGTGAGCTCCGAATTTATGACACAACCGAATCCAAATAAACAGAGTGTAGAATCGAATCGTACAAGCCTTTATCGGGGATTATTACTGATTTTTGTACTTGCCGTTCCATTTTCTAATTACTTCTTTAATTAGAAACTAAAAAGAATTGTCTGAAAAAGATCAAGATCCTAATTATTTGTGACTGTTCATGTCTCGAGTCGAGACCGGATGATAAAGCCGAAGAAGTAGGGGGTAAGGAGGTGGCGCAGATGACAAATACCACTGGAAGGATTCCCTTGTGGTTGGTAGGTACTGTAGCCGGTACACTTGTGATAGGTTCGCTAGGCATATCCTCTTACGGAGCTTACTCGGGGTTGGGGTCGTCTCCTCAATAATAATTGCCGTTTGATCGATAAAATTTTGCCGAATTCTACAAGCAAGCGAAGTCTCCGTTTTTTCTTCCCTTTTTACCTAAAGAAGGAGAAGGAAAAAGCGGTTCAACTCAGTAAATCTCTATTTAGTTAGATAGAGACGGATTAGCGATATGTTGAGTTGTAGTCGATTCGTCGACCGGACGTAGCAATGCTTAGCTTCACTGGTATCATAGCTCTACGACGCATTTCTCGAGTAGACGGGTCGATCGATTCTTTTCTATCTAAAGAATCGATCGAGGCTGAATGTGACAACTAGAACGAATAGCGAATAGTTCTTTCTACGGTTTTTTTTTCCAATCCTATAATCTATATAGGTGATAAATTTGATATTCCGGTTTGTAAGAGGTATTCCAGTCCGGGAGAGAAAGCTGGTTTGATATAATCGGATCAATCAATAGTTTTTCGGGTACAACTTCTACTTTAACAAACTAACAGATGAAGTTTTTTTTTCTTTACTTCTTTCTAGAAGCAATCTTACCAACTAGTCCTATCCATATTTGTGGTCTACCTCCCTACCCGACGTTGCATCTTCCGTGCCCCAGTTCAGACTTGATAGAATCGAACTGGGGAACTGGTCGGTGAAGAAGTCAACCGGTTGCGTCAGGGAATACATATGCGTGATGTCGACACCGTCGACGTCGTTGACGCCACTGACGAAGCCGAAGTCGACACAATCAACACTCTCCATGTGGCTATCAAACCATTGACTGAAGGAAAAAAGAGACAGGTGGAGATCTCTTTTTCTACACGCAGTTATCAGTCGGGTTATTTAGTCACGGGAGGGGAGAGGAGGGATGGCGAGAAACGAGAGGAGTAGGCAGTCAGAAATTCATTTCTGCCAACTGGACTTTTTCAAACTGTTTTTTCTTAAGCACGAGGAAAATCTGTGCCAAGACAACCGATGCAAAAAAAGCTATGAGACCCTGAATACGCAACGGGTCTTGGAGTACGACTTCGGCTTCTCCTTGACCAAATCCACCAACATTGGGGTTATTAGTCAATGGCTGATCGGCCTTGACGAACTCACCTTCCGAAACGATGAGCTCGAGGCCGGGAGGTACGGTATCAGTTGTTTCACGACTCTCGGATGACTCTTCGATAGTGATTTCGTATCCACCCTTTCCTTCTTTACGAACAACCCTCTTTATTTTTCCCGTTACTGAAGCGGTATAGACCGTGTTGTTGCTTCTGCTCCCATCTGGGTAGATTTGTCCCCTCCCCCTATTCCCCCCAACATAAATGGGATATTTCGGGAAATGAGCTTCTTTGTTAGTACCAGGGTCCGGTGAGATAATCGGAAATATGATTTCGCTGTATAATTTGCCCGGCACTGGTCCTACGACGATTATATTTTCCCTTCCGGGACGGTAACTCTGAAACGACAATTTCCCCAACTTTTCTTTCATTTCGGCTGGAATGCGATTAGAAGGAGCCAATTCGAACCCCTCTGGTAGAATGAGGACAGCGCCGACATTCAACCCGCCTTTTTTCCCATTTGCGGGTACTTATTTTATCTACGTATCATAGGGAATCTTAACAACTGCTTCAAATACAGTATTGGGAAGAACTGATTGCGGGGCCTCAATATCCACAGGTTTCTTGGCTAGGTGACAATTGGCGCACACAATACGCCCCGTAGCTTCTCGGGGATTCTCATAATTCTGTTGCGCAAGAATCGGATATGCATTTGATACAGATGGACAGTTTAATTCACCGAAACCGATCGATACTGCAAGTGACAGAATCCAACACTTTTCCATCCAGTTATTCGTAATTCTTCTTCGCATAGATTGGTGATTAGTCTCAAGTCTTTGTACAAACGGGTCATGTGTCCGCTTGGTAGCAAATAATTTTTTCCTGTTCTAATTCTTTCCTCTTTTATAACCCTTCGATCATTATTAGCAGATGACGAACGAGAGGGGGGGGGTGCAAATAACCCAAATGGGTGAACTAGTCTAGCCTGCTAGATGCAAATTAGGAGAAGTGGTTGTCACCCACTCATCGTATGATAAGTTGCTACAATCGAGGGAGATGTGCGACTCAAGTGACGAAAAATCCAGTATTTGGATACCGTATCTAAGATAACTGGAAAGGTTGAGACGAGGCGAGAAATTACATATTTATCGGGAATTAGGCCAAAATGTTCGAAGAAGGAGCCTATGACTATTTCCCAACCATGGGGCGAGTGGAATCCTACACATAAATCAGTTAGTGAAAGAATGGAAAACGCTTTCATCGTGTCATTCAAACTATAAAATGACTCCTGAATCCGGGAATTTGAAACTGCAAGTCTCTTTCGACCCGTTATAAACAATAAAGCTGGGATGGCAATACTAATTACATCGGTTACTAGCTGCAGCAGTAGCTGAATATTCAGTTCGTTATACATTATTGCCAATTGAGTAGTCTCGTCATATGCATTTGCATCATAATTTTGCAACTGCGTATCTGCCAAATGTTCAGTCGCGTCATCTAACCAGAGCAATGCTTCTACTTCCCGGAGCTGCTTCGGAGCCTTTTCCTCTTGAAGGGGGTTGATAAATACCTGGGTTTGGGTAATGTTCCACCAGCCCCTAATCCAAGACTCTAAAAACCAATTTCTGAAACTGATTGGAATCGTGAGGGGGAGAAGCAGAAAACACCCAACATATTGAAGGGAAACTAATGCTTGGTTTTTAGCTAAGTCGAAATCATTATGTACTAACGCACTTGATTGGTTTGCCAATTCCGCCCCGAACCTGGATAAAGTGCGGGTTACAGACCGAGGCACCAAACTAATTGACTCGTAGGCCGACGGAAATTTTGGTGATTCGCAACTAAATGATTTTTCAATCACTTTTTTGGTAGTTTGGAATGGGAAGAAGTTTACGGAACAACGTGCTCTCCTGGCATCAAACTCATTTGAAGTCGCTTCAATCCAAGCTAATTTCCTACTTATTTCTTCTATATTACTCAACTTGTAAAAGACACATCCTTTTGCGGTAGGAAAATCATTTTCCAGTTTATCTTCTGAGAAACTAACTTTTTTCCTTCGTTTATTGATTTTTTCGCCATTCGCGTAACAACTTTGGCGATATTTTGAAGATATATCTTGGAAAAGCGAAGTATCTGGAAGGTTCGGCGAAAACGTATTCAAACAATTTTTCGTCAAAAAATTGTTTGCGCAATGGCGCCCAATTGGAAACAATCCAAGTAGCTTTGCCCCGAAAATGAGTCTCGGGTCTTTTTGCATTCCCAAAATAGATATGCTAAATCTGTGCTCTAAGAGACTGCAATATATTAGATATCTAGATTTCTTAGATGCCGTGTTTGTGGGTGCTGTCGCGGCCCGCGACAACCCCTCCGGTGTTGGGGGGGATAATTCCACTCGCACGGAAAGCGAGGAGTCGTTTATCAAGGGCTGTAGTTGCTTACTAGCCTCATAAGCTCTATCCGGGGAACGTTGTGGAGTACTAAAAAGCCGTCGAAGAATTCTTCGTTTCCAGTAGTGTAATCGCATATATTAACTGTAATTATCTATCAGTCAAGAGAAGGAAATAAGCGAAGTACGAGACTAATCAGATAAATTCTTGTAATTAGGATATCCCTTCTTTGCTTCGGACCCCTCCCCCCCGAACTTTCTCTTTTCGCGGCTCCCTCCACTCCAGTAGCCTTGCGTTTCTTTGCAAATCATCCGGTTCTGAAATTCAATAAATTTTAAAAACCTTCAATCGATACGCGCGGGAAACGAGCGGGTTCGGCGGCTTTTTCTTCCATATCTCCTAAGGCTAAACCTTCACCGATCCGAGTTAGTGGGATATTTCGCCGACCCCTGACTTTCAGGTAGAGAATCCGACGTGGATAAAAGCCTTCCCTACTTTCCAATCCAACCGCTTCCACATCTTTTAGTGCAAGTCGAATGTGGATGCGACGATTCTTCCCGGGAAAGCCCCACCGAAAGATGGAAGAAAACCCTTCTCGCTTATCGAACAAGTTGTATCCGCCCCCCACGTTCCGAAACGCAGTACACCACAGATACAGCCCGAGAAAGAGGCCTGCAATCCCGTAGAGACACATTACAACACCCTGTGGGATAAAAACAATGTGTTCGGATGAAAGTCCGGGGATCAGATCTTCCCCGACGCAGCTAGAGAATCCCACTGGTAGAAAACCTGTTGCGCCGCAGACAAGGATACAGGCCCAACACGAATTTGCAAATGTACGGGAGCCTTTTATGAAATCTACTTGGATCCATTTGGAGCGGCAATTCATTACTATTTCCTCACAGATTGCATAATAGATGGATTAGCCATTTTGTCATCAATTTTGCTTTCCCTATTTTCTTTTTCAGTCCATCACTTCCGCTTGTTTGCAACTTATTCGCATTTAATGACGAAGTGCAAAAACGGGGTTCAGGCATAGCATATGGGATGGAGTAGTTATCTACATGTATCTCATCCTAGGAACAAATAATCAATCTATATCTCATTTCTGTATCAAATGAGAATGAGACATAGATTGATTGGAGTAGCATCCTCTCTCGAGCTTGTTGGAACGGGGATAACCACCAAAAAAGGGGGAATTCATCTTGATTAAGTATTAGCTAAGACTAGACTTCGAATTCAATTGGTACCAGGAAGTCACCGAGCGGTTTACTCCGTCTCCAAAAAATGAAAAGGGAATTACAGGATTTCATCCCGCTCTATATATAGAAATGAAATAGCCATTGCAACTGCTGGAAACACCAAACCGACTAGGGGTACGAAAATAGAGGGTAGATGAGATGCTGCCATGATAAAATTACCTCAACTACAATAAAGAAAAGAAGAAATTTATTTATACAACGATATATCTCTGTTTCACTCTTCTTTCTAATATATAATGATATTCCTTTTGTTCCAGAAAGAAAAGGGGTTTACAGGCTTCCAGTCAAATAATCTAATTTGGATTTTTCATTTTTTGGGGTTTATCGGGGAGGGAACGAGTACGCCGACACCAAAAGATCCAGGAAATTTTCTATTACAAAAGAAAAAACGGAAATAACGATTGTTTTCCCGTCTATTGGTAAAGAGGTAAGATGTGGCTGATTTAGAAATACGGGAAATAAAATTCGGAACGAATTCAATTTCTTTCACAAGGAGCTAATGAATAAAGCTCAGGTATTTCGCCCAAAACACCCTTCGAGAGATTACGTGGAACGATCGAATCGAGTAGCCCATTATCAAATAAAGACTCAGCTGCTTGAAAGCCATCAGGTATCTTTTGACGCGATGTTTGTTCAATTACCCTTTTACCGGCGAATGCTATATACGCTTTGGATTCGGCAATAATTATATCCCCCAACATGCCAAAACTGGCAGTGACACCCCCCGTGGTTGGATAGGTAAGAATCGATATATGAAGTAATTTTTTTTGAATTTGATGGATTTGCAAGACGGACGAAATTTTAGCCATTTGCATCAAGCTCAACGTTCCTTCCTGCGTACGCGCTCCCCCAGAAGCACAAATTAAGACCAATGGTGAAGATTTGTCCGTGGCATATTCGATTAAGCGAGTAATCTTTTCACCTACAACAGAACCCATGCTGCCCCCCATGAAGTGAAAGTCCATAACACCAAGTGCAATAAGTGTTCCATTTAGATATCCTATACCTGTTTGAACAGCGTCGGTTAAACCCGTTTTTTCTTGAGAAACAGCTACACGATTCTGGTGGGAATCCTCGTCGGAAAAATCTAAAACATCTTTTGCAGTCATGTCTTCATCCGTGGGAATCCATGTGTTGCGATCGATCAAAAGTTCGATCCTTTCCATACTATTCATTGAAAGATGATAACCGCGTTCTTCACAAACACTTTTATTCTGTTTCAAAAATTTTGCATGAAGCATATTTCCGCAGTTATCGCATCGAGCCCGTAATCCTCTATTCGTGTTAACACTTATCCGCTTCTCTCTTTCTTTTTCAGTTGAGATAGAGCCTCTCGTAGCTTCCTCGGGGAAAGCTCCAATCAATCCACCAAATTTGCGCTTATCTTCAAACCAATTTATTACAGACGTGAAAATCTCCTCATCTGTTGTTTCCCTTTAGCCCGTGGAAAAAATAAATTTTAAATAGATTTTTTATGATGTGACGAACTTTTCCTCCAATTGAAGTAGGTATCAACAAATCGGGACCAAATCCAGGTTCATTGACCCAACAAATAACTGGCAATTGACTAGTTATCTATCAAATCAATCATATTGTAGGTATTCAATTTCTATTATCCAACGAAACAAACGAAGCTATATGCTGTTAAAATAAGCATGATAGAGGTGTTTCTATTAAAGTGTTGAGTTTAACTTCAAATCGTTCGTATCTCGTAATTTTGCAATCTACACGAGTTGGTAGGGATTCGAACCCTCGGATTCACATTTCGAGACTATGTGCTTCTCGGTTTCCGTCATTGATTAACCAACCTTGATACGTATCGCGTATTGGGAGTATGGGGAAAATTAACTACTTCCCGATACTCCTAATATGTCTAACAACTGTTGCGGAATGGATGCCAGTAGTAAATAGCTACGGAGATCCGAATCTATTTACAACGTATCGATTGTGTCGAATTCAAATTTGATTGCTTTCCATATCTCGCATGCGGCAGCCAATTCTGGACTCCACTTACTAGCTTCGCGAATAATTTCATTACCTTCACGAGCGAGATCGCGACCCTCATTACGGGCCTGTACGCAAGCTTCCAATGCGACTCGGTTGGCTACCGCACCGGGTGCATTTCCCCAAGGATGTCCCAAGGTTCCTCCACCGAACTGTAAGACAGAGTCGTCCCCAAAGATTTCGGTTAGAGCGGGCATGTGCCAGACGTGGATACCCCCCGAAGCTACGGGGAGTACACCCGGCATAGATACCCAATCTTGCGTGAAATAGATACCACGGCTACGATCTTTCTCAATATAATCGTCGCGAAGTAAATCGACGAAACCCAAAGTGACTTCTCGTTCCCCTTCTAGTTTGCCTACTACAGTTCCGGCGTGTATATGATCCCCACCGGACATGCGTAATGCTTTGGCCAATACACGGAAATGCATACCGTGATTTCGTTGTCTATCGATCACAGCATGCATCGCACGGTGAATATGAAGAAGCAGTCCATTGTCTCGACGGTGATAAGCTAAGCTGGTATTTGCGGTAAACCCTCCGGTCAGATAGTCATGCATGACTATTGGTGCACCCAACTCTCTAGCAAAAACAGCTCTCTTCAACATTTCTTCACACGTACCTGCAGTAGCGTTTAAGTAATGCCCCTTGATTTCGCCTGTTTCAGCCTGGGATTTGAAGAGAGCTTCTGCTACGAATAAAAAGCGATCTCTCCAACGCATGAATGGCTGGGAATTTACGTTTTCATCATCTTTCGTAAAATCAAGTCCACCACGAAGGCATTCATAGACGGCTCTACCATAATTTTTAGCAGACAGACCTAATTTTGGCTTGATTGTACATCCCAATAAGGGACGTCCATATTTGTTCAGTTTATCCCTTTCGACCTGAATGCCATGAGGCGGTCCAATGAAAGTTTTGGAATAAGCAGGAGGGATTCGAAGGTCTTCCAAGCGTAGGGCGCGTAGAGCCTTAAATCCGAAAACGTTACCTACAATGGAGGTGAACAAATTGGTGACAGAACCTTCTTCGAATAGATCCAAAGGATAAGCTACATACGCGATATACTGGTTTTCCTCCCCAGCGACGGGTTCGATGTCGTAGCATCGGCCCTTGTAACGGTCAAGACTGGTCAACCCATCTGTCCATACAGTGGTCCACGTACCCGTGGAGGATTCCGCAGCTACCGCAGCTCCGGCTTCCTCAGCTGGTACTCCGGGCTGTGGGGTCATTCGGAAGGCTGCTAAGATATCGGTATCTTTGGTCTTGTATTCGGGGGTGTAGTAGGTCAGTCGGTAATCTTTGACACCAGCCTTGAATCCAACACCTGCCTTAGTCTCCGTTTGTGGCGACATGGGTTTGTTCCTCCCTATGACTAAATTAGTAAATCTTGCAAAGATGAGATCTGCTCGGCATAGGTAGAGTATTTCGATATGAAACGCGAAGTGGGTATAGTTCAACCCGCGCATGATACTTATACCTGTTAAAACTCCATTTCAAGCATGGAACATTATCATTTTATACCGCGTCTCACGCGGGGTGCAACTAATCAATCCGTTTTCTTACAGAAACTGCTTAAGAAGCAGCATTCTGCCTCATCCCAATACATTGACTCGGGAATCTCTTCGTGGTTAGACTGGTCGATAGAATACGAACTAAATAATTGCCAATCTTTCGCGTTTAATGGTCAATCTTGTTTGAAAGAGAGGAGAACGCGTACCCCAATAATGAAGATTCAATGAATGGAGCGCAGATTTCATCAGTCTCTCGATCGTATACAAAACGAAGAAGAAGTTTGCTTCATCTGCGGTTCGGTTTACCCCCCCCCCTTCCTATTTCACTTATCTGTAGCTACATCTGCAAAACGAATTTAAATAAAGGGGAGTGAATGGGAAGGGGGGCGATTAACTCTGTCTTTCCCATCGACCACTCGACGATGAAATACCATATATCTCTATCGATTCAGTAATCAAATAAAGATAATACACCGAAATAGTATAGTTACGAAAACCAGTTCTCTCTCTTTCGAAATTTCCGAATTGGTGGAAAAAAACGTGGGCTATATCACTCAGATCATTGGACCAGTGTCGGATGTGGCTTCCTCGCCGGGGAAAATGCCCAATATCTACAACTCACTAATAGTCAAGGGACAAAATCCAGCAGGTCAAGAGATTAATGTTACTTGTGAGGTCCAACAATTATTAGGTAATAATGAAGTGAGAGCTGTAGCTATGAGTGCCACAGATGGTTTGATGAGAGGTATGGGTGCTGTTGATACGGGAGCCCCCCTTAGTGTTCCCGTTGGTGAAACTACTCTTGGACGAATATTCAATGTCCTTGGCGAACCCGTAGATAATTTGGGTCCTGTGCAAGGTAGTACAACATTTCCGATTCATAGGTCCGCCCCGGCATTTACCCAGTTGGATACAAAATTATCGATTTTTGAGACGGGTATAAAGGTTGCGGATCTCTCGGCTCCGTATCGGAGAGGCGGAAAAATTGGGTTATTTGGTGGGGCTGGAGTCGGAAAGACGGTTCTTATTATGGAATCAATCAATAATATTGCGAAAGCTCATGGAGGTGTATCCGTATCTGGCGGGGTAGGAGAACGTACACGTGAAGGTAATGACCTTTACATGGAAATGAAAGAATCAAAAGTTATTAATGAACAAAATATTTCGGAATCAAAGGTGGCTCTGGTTTATGGTCAGATGAATGAACCACCGGGAGCTCGTATGAGAGTTGGCTCAACTGCTCCAACAATGGCGGAATACTTCCGAGATGTTAACAAGCAAGATGTACTCTTATTTATTGACAATATTTTTCGCTTCGTCCAGGCGGGATCGGAGGTCTCGGCGTTGCTGGGTAGGATGCCTCCCGCCGTGGGTTATCAACCGACCCTTGGCACAGAGATGGGATCATTGCAGGAGAGAATTACTTCCACCAAGGAGGGATCAATAACTTCCATTCAAGCTGTTTACGTACCTGCCGATGATTTGACTGACCCGGCTCCCGCCACGACATCTGCACACCTAGACGCTACTACCGTGCTTTCAAGGGGATTAGCGGCAAAAGGTATTTATCCAGCCGTAGACCCGCTGGATTCGACCTCGACTATGTTACAGCCTTGGATTGTGGGTGAGGAGCATTACGACACGGCACAGGGAGTTAAGCAAACTTTGCAACGTTACAAGGAACTTCAAGATATTATAGCTATTCTCGGACTAGACGAGTTATCCGAAGAAGATCGCCTGACGGTAGCTAGGGCTCGGAAAATAGAACGGTTCTTATCGCAACCCTTTTTTGTGGCAGAAGTTTTCACCGGCTCTCCGGGTAAGTACGTCAGTTTATCAGAAACCATTAAGGGATTTCAAATGATTCTTCCTGGAGAGTTGGATAATCTTCCCGAACAAGCTTCTTACTTGGCTGGCAATACCGACGAAGCCACCGCAAAAGCTGCGGCTTTACAGGAGGGTCAATAAAAGAGATGGTATTGAATCTTCGCGTAATGGCCCCTAATCGAATAGTTTGGAATTCCGAGGTTTGGGAAATCGTTTCATCCACCAATAGTGGTCAGGTTGGTATACTACCCAATCATGCGCCGCTTCTTACAGCTTTGGATATGGGAGTTTCGAAAATACGTCACGATGGGCAGTGGTCTTCAATGGCGCTGATGGGCGGCTTTGCCATGATAGATAACAATCGGGTAACAATATTAGTTAACGAAGCGGAAAGAGCTACCGAAATCGATCCCGACGAAGCTCGAAGAACTTTTCAGATGGCTCAGGCTGACTCAGCTAAGGCAGGAGACAAGAAAAGAGTAATAGAAGCCAACTCAGCTTTTAAAAGAGCGAAGGCCAGACTAGAAGCTTCAACTGTGGCTTGACGCGTCTCCTCTGAGCCCAAAAGCACTAAGTGATTTTGTAGTCCTACGATTTTTGTAGTCCTACGGTAATACTACCGCGCCACGCGCAAAAACCTCTGATGTGTCTCATATGCAGTAAAACTTATTAGATACCAATTTAATCATCACGGTATCTAGTAAGTGTTACCTACTATTGGATTCGAACCAATGACTCTCGCCGTATGAAAGCGATACTCTAACCGCTGAGTCAAGTAGGCTGCCATCGATTTGTCCCACATCACTTTTTACACCTCTATTTATCAAGGTGTGTGACTCATATATAGATATCTCTATTATACCCGAAGGAATAGCTAGACACAACAGCATGTTTCATCATTTAAGAAATATTCGATCCCATATATATATATATATATATATCGTTTCTTTCAAACCGATTCGTTGACTTGACAGAAATTAATTGATACCGATGAAGTTATTTCATATATGATCAAATGGATCAAGGGCTATAGCTCAGCGGTAGAGCGCTTCGTTTACACGTGCGCCGATGTTTCTTCTTCGCAAGATTTGTCGAAACCCAACGATTCGTGTAAAACTCTGCATGATAGTTCTCTGTTTCCATTAAAATGAGGGGTGCGAAGAAGAAACCAGTAGCATGACAGATGGGTTGACCAAAAGAAGTCAACCCCCAAAACTTGATATGGTGGGTAAGTGGTTTATCCGACGCTAGAAGTGGCGGGGGCGGCGCGGGTACCCCGGGCGAGATCTCTTCTTTATCTCACGAACTTTCGGGTGGAGAAAGTGTTGTACACTGCTTCCAAACGACAGAGAATATTTGATATCGCGAGGTGGACCTGTGTCCCTAGAGGCAAACCTGTGTCAACGCGGCGTTAGTGACCTTCTCAAGATACTTCGGGATTGCTTGATTTACTTCTTCTTTCCTTATGTAGTTCATTAAAAAGGATTTTTGGGGGAAGGAAAAAAGGGTCAGGTTGGTGCATCAGCAATTGGTTGTTTTTGCCAACTAATTTGGGGAGCAGCTGGTGAGGAAGCCTTATACCGTAAAAGCGGCATGTTGGGTTTGCCACGCAGTTCGGGAATGTTTCTTTACATTCCGATCCGCATGACCGGGAGTGTCTACGGCTTGAATCCGTATAGTCCTAACTCGAAGAAAAAGGAGTGGGAGGTCGTTGGCACACCGTATGTCTACCCAATCAATCCAAGTTGTCTATTTAAATGACTATATTATCACATCTAAATTATTAAGCTTTTCTCTTTTTGATAGAAAATATATATATATGTCAGTCAGTTCTTTAATGCAGTTAATCACTAACTGAATCGGGAAAATGTGCAGGCAATCTGTTGAAAGTTACGAATCACCCGATTTTTCTGCTAGAAATCCGACATTGCCATTCTCGGAAATAGAAAGCTAACACCTTTCTCTACTTTTCATTATCGATAGGGTAACTACCAGTATAATCAAACTAAAAATTTAATTCACTTCCCCAAAGGGGTTATACGTGCTAAACCCATTGCAGTATAGCAAGACGATGGTTATTTACCAACCCAGGTCGACACCTTTTCGCTTAGCTCCAGGTCTATCAACTAAATTAGGAAATTAAGGCGAAGGGGGTATGCAAATGTTTCTGCTCCACCAATATGACTCCTTCTGGATTTTCCTGCTAGTATCTATATCTATTCCCTATTTAGCTTTTTCGATTCCCGGATTTATCGCTCCCACTCGGGAAGGACCAGAGAAGTTAACGAGTTACGAGTCGGGCATTGAGCCGAAGGGAGATACTTGGATTCGATTTCAGATACGTTATTACATGTTTGCTTTGGTTTTCGCGGTCTCCGACGTCGAAACCGTATTTCTCCATCCCTGGGCTGTTTCTTTCAGGGAATTGGGACTATTTGCTTTCATCGAAGTGATCATTTTCATCTTTATATTAGTAGTTGGTTTGGTTCACGCATGGCGAAAAGGAGCATCGGAATGGCGTCAACTTCCGAATATTCGGGTGAAAGCGGCAGAGAGAGAGTCGAACCCCGCGGTGTAGATATCCCCCTCAATTCGGTGGAGCCTCCCCTCCCCGAATGGGGTGTGTCAAATTCAATTTTTTTAGCTAACATGAGTGATTTCTCCAACTGGTCCAGACTTTCCAGTTTGTGGCCACTTCTATACGGCACCAGCTGCTGCTTCACTGAATTTGCCTCCCTAATTGGTTCACGATTTGATTTTGACCGATACGGCCTAGTACCTAGATCCAGTCCTAGGCAGGCAGACCTAGTTGTTACCGCCGGTACTGTAACCATGAAGATGGCCCCGTCCCTCGTAAGACTCTACGAGCAAATGCCTGATCCGAAGTATGTAATCGCTATGGGAGCTTGCACCGTTACGGGGGGCATGTTTAGCACAGATTCCTACAGCACCGTCCGCGGGGTAGACAAATCAATTCCCGTTGATATCTATTTGCCGGGTTGCCCACCCAAACCTGAAGCTATTATTGATGCCGTAACAAAACTCCGTAAGAAAATTGCTAGAGGAAGTTTCATAGATCGGGCTTCCCGTCCCACCCGAACGAAATACCCCAATCTAAATCATCGATTTCGCTTTGTACCTAGCATCCATATAGGTGAATACAATCAAGAATTAACTAATTGTGACACAAAGCTCCTATCAAATACTTTCTCGGAAAACTTTCAAAAGCTTGGAGATAGGTCTAAGAAATAAGTATCAAAAGTAGGCGAATAACTAGATTTTATTTCATACATGGATAAAAAGAAAGAGGTATTAACCAAAATGAACACTATCAATAAGGATAAGTTCAATATCGAGACGCGGGGTCGATTATCCGCTTGGTCAACCAGACATAAGTTTTCCCACCGACCTTTGGGTTACGATTACAGGGGTGTCGAGACTTTGCAAGTCAAGTCGGAGGAGTGGTTGTCTGTAGCTGTCGCCCCATATGCTTACGGTTTCAATTACCTGCGCTCTCAATGCGCCTACGACTCGGCACCGGGAGGGTTTTTAGTCAGTGTATACCACCTGACACAGATGCGAGATCAGCCAGATCAACCCGAGGAAGTGTGTACAAAAATCTTTGTTCCAAGAAAAAACCCTAGAATACCTTCGGTTTACTGGGTTTGGAAAAGCTCAGATCTCCAAGAACGTGAATCCTATGATATGCTGGGAATAATCCATCAGGGTCATCCGCACCTTAGGCGTATACCGATGCCTGAAAGTTGGGTAGGGTGGCCTCTACGCAAAGATTACGTCGTACCCAACTTCTACGAGTTACAGGATGCCTATTAATTCGTACGCGGGTGAAAGAAGAAATTGGTCTCGTCTGAAAACTTACTTACCGACCGTCGGGACACCGTTACCATCTAATCTTTACCGAAACTGCTTACGGTTATCAAGCTCTCGAGTAGCTCACCCAGTTTTCAAGATACTTCCTGGTTTTTGGTTAGCTCCTTCAGGGCTAGTTGATTTTCTGCAATACCAGAACTGGTTCGGCTTGTCTCGCAAACCATTTGGATGCCAAGAACCAGATTTGAACTGGTGACACGAGGATTTTCAGTCCTCTGCTCTACCGACTGAGCTATCTCGGCCGACTCATTTACGGATAAAACTCAACTGAAAATTAGTGAAGTATATTTTTCAACTCCAGCTTTTTGCCTAGTCAAACCGTTGATCTCTCCTTCATCGATCTGTTTGATACAATATAGCTTCCAGTAAATAAAGTCTGGAGGGGGAGGGGGCTCGATTGAGCCATTCATGTATATTAAAAGCCTGAATGGCTCACCTGCGAAGTGTTTTGGAAAGACCAAAGAAAAGGAAATTGAAGTGGTTTCCGTATTTTGCTTCCGAACAAATTGTGTGAATCCGAGCAACCTGAAATGGGTTAATTAAAGTTTCTCGTTGGGGATAGAGGGAGTCGAACCCTCACGGTCGAAACCAACGGATTTTCGTTCTACTGCAACTTGCGCCGCTATTTCCTACTTTATTAAGTGTGTAGAATGGGACTCTACCTCCATTCACGAAAGTATCATTTTTTGCTACTGGCTCGCTTGTTGAGTAATTTTCATCGGAATGGAGTGGGATCCCGCAACAGGTAAGAGAAAAATATGCAGACTGGCAATAGTAGAAGGGGTCTACTTAGTGTTGCATTACCAAGTACGAACAGAATTTCGTGAATGGATGCTGGGCCCAAACCGAGGGGTCCGCGTCCGACTAAAAGAAAAAATGAAAATTTCATTTCCTTACCAGGTTTCAGTCTCATACTTCTACATCTTATCCCATGCAGTTAACCACGCAAAACAGTTAGATATTCAGTTATTTCGAGAACTAGTAACTAACAGACTGCTCGTTGGAATGGCCCCCGTCGAGTCTCTGCACCTATCTCGCCTCATCGCCCGAAATTCATCTGAATAATACAAGATTTGGCTCAGGATTGCCCGATAAATGGTCCCAGGTTCCCCTGAATCTGGGGACTGCCACTTGATACGTCTCCATACCCAGGCTCAATCTGGTTGAGTCCGCTGCGTCTACCATTCCGCCATATCCCCACCCTTTAGGCCCCAACGAACTGACGGGAAGAGATAGATAACCACAGATATGTGTGTGAAAACTTTCGGCGCGCTTACACCTACTAATCCGCCTACCCCAGGCGGACTCCATTTTGTCCACCCCTAATTTGAGATAGTCCAGAACCGTGACATAATTTGTCTACACAATTTATTTTTCAATTTAGTAGGCTTTTAACTAATAGAAAGAAAAGAAGAGACAAATTTTTTTCATTATCTCGCACTTCAAGTGAAAAAATGCATGTAATTCAACTTGTCGACGACGAGTTAGTTGCTTCTCAAAAGTTGAGTTTCTATTATAGAAGTATATATGAATGCACTACTTGAAGCAATAGATTCGCTAATCAATTTGATTTTTTTTTTCGATAAAATTTTTATGTAAATGGATATGCTATAACGTTTTTATTTGGCATTATGAATCGATGGCAGTTTTCGTCTCCCCCCCCCCCCCCCTCCCCCCATCTCTTTATCAGCTGTTGATAACAAATTGAATATTTGTTAGTCACTATTCATATGTTATGATTGTCACAGATATCAATCCTGACTGACTTCTATTTCCTTCGCCAGCAGTAGTAGGTGGTATCTCCGTGCTGATCCCATAAGTTTTTTCTCCAACTATAAAACGTTTACAGAAAAGGAGTTTTCACGTCTCGCTACCGAGGACCTCGTCTGAAAATGATACGTCGTCTAAAGAATTTACCAGGGTTTACGGGTAAGGGTGAAACACCCAACTTGGGAGAATTTCGAGTTGCTACCGATCAATCAGCTTCAAGAAAAATTTCTCAATTCTGTGTGCGTTTGGAGGCCAAACAAAGACTACGTTTCAATTACGGATTAACAGAACGCTAATTACTGAAATACGTACGTATCGCTAGAAAAACTAGGGGTTCAACGGGCCAAGTACCGCTGCAATTACCTGAGATGCGTCTGGATAATGTTATTTTTCACTTAGGTATGGCTTCCACGATTCCTGCCGCTAGACAGTTAGTTAATCACAGACATATTTTAGTGAACAATCGTATTGTAGATATACCAAGCTACCGCTGCAAGCCGAAAGATATTATCACTGTTCGAAATCGACCAACTTCCTGTAATGCGTTGAAGGGTGAGTCTCCCGGGGGGGACAAAATACCGGGTCACTTGACCGCTTCCCTGTCGGAAGGGAACAGGCCTACAGGATTGGTGAATCGCGTTGCCAATCGAGAATCCGTCAATTTGAATATAAATGAATTGTTAGTTGTTGAGTATTACTCCCGCAAAGCTTAATGATCATTCATTGAATCAAAAATTTAATTGAATAATTTGGAGGTCTCTACAATGGAAACCCAGGCAAAGGGCTTGGGATGGTAGAATTCAAGAAGCGGATTACTCGGAAAAGAAAATAACGAAAGTTTCTTGGTCTGGCTTGTTATTTCTTCCGGGCAGAAATTAACTTGGAATTTTTTGCTTTAGAGATAAATACTCCGGTTTTGAGCAATTTAATTTGGTACGCGGTGAATTATCCGAATCACCGGTCCACGTCACTTCAACGAAATTTCCAATCAGCCAAAGTATTACCAACTCTCACCACTTCTACTGAGACGGCCCTTTAGCTTTTTTTTGGACAGCTTGATTAGAAACCCGGACTCCAGCCTGTCTTTCCCGAATCGGCTATTTAGCTAGATTTCGATAAAGAAGAGAGGGAAGGTAGCCTTGGAGAGGTAAAAATAGAGAAAGGAAAGGGAGGGATTCGAACCCTCGGTAGCTAGAAATCTACTTAGCATTTCCGGTGCTACGCCTTAAACCGCTCGGCCACCCTTCCTGGGGTTCATCAATTAAATTATTTGACATATTTTAGGCATTTAGGTAGTAAAATGACAAGTGACTTGCGAGTAGTAGTTGGGAACAATTTATTCTCCGAAATACAAATCAGACAGGGATTAAATATTCAACGCGACTTGGCACTTTACTAATTTTATCTTCCACATTCTCGGCTAAGCATACCTTTCTTTTTGCAACCTCAACTGATGTACCAATAATAGGTGGAGTGCAAAAGAAAAACAAGGAGTCGAAATTGATTACGCCTAGATCTCAGAGAAATGACAACTTTATCGACAAAACTTTCACAATTCTAGCGGATATTTCGTTGCAAATCTTACCTACCACTAAGAGAGAGAGGGAAGCTTCTACATATCACAGGGATGGTGCGATTCGATAAGGCAAGCAATTTACCATTATTCAGTAGAAGTTGAATAAGTTGTAGCTTCGATAAGCCCACATTTTCTAGAGGTGTGTTTCGATTGCTAGACAAACCCTTCGGTCGCGTATCCACGATTGATGCAGCCTCGGAAGCTACGGCTCCCACTTCCCACGGATTTCAGTATCAAGCAAGCAAGAGGTTAAATCCATAAATTGATGTAATACGTGGTAATTTCATGAGTAAGCGCGGGGAGGGGGCGGGCACCACGTGAAGGAATCGGCAATACAAAATCTCCGGCAATTTTTAGTTTCGACAGATATCGGCTGCTCTCGGTAACTTCGAAATCGCGGTAACGACCAGTAGCGATTGGGGCAACAAACATCCATCCCGTTTGCAGCTTGGATACCCTTAAAATCATCGGAGATTGCTGAAGTGAGTAACCCCTCGAAAAACGAAACGTTGGGAACGAATAAATTGACAAGGGATTCGCTGTTACTGCTGTCGCCATGAGGGAATGACGCAACCGCCTCAAAAAAATTCTTTGCGAGAAGGATGGTTAGATACCAGCTTCATGAAACACTAACCCCCGCTTGGTTTCAATTTGGGATTAAAAAAAATTAGGTCACTTGGAATGCTATTTCTTACCCGCGAATCGAGCGGGAGGAGCCGTATGAGTTGGGAACCTCATGTGCGGTTTCGAAGCGGGGCTTATTCGTATAAGCAACCGTAACGGATGTCGGCCCAATCTGAAGGAGAATATGCAGAAGCTTTATGAAGCTACTACAAAGCCATGCGTTTGGAGGTTGATTCCTATGACCGAAGTTACATACTTCATAATATAGGCCTCACTCACACAAGTAATGGGAAACATGCAAGAGCTTTGGAATACTACTTTCAAGCACCGGAGCGGAATTCTTCTCCGCCACAAGCTTTTAATAATATGGCTGTGATCTGTCACCACGTGCGACTACCTGCGCTTCAGGATTCTTTGGTTTATAAATGCTCAACCAATGAAAAGGGCTTCCCCCAAGCATACTTCCGAACGGGAGCTGCCTCGAGCTGCGGGATTCGGCCTCTTTCGAAGCAATCCAGGTTTGGAGGAGGAAGGTAGCCTAACTGTCTCATGGATAACTGACTGAATCGAAGAATAAAGCACCGCAAAGATTCGTCATTGAAAATCTGGGTCGATACGACGAGATTGGTCCATCGAAAAAGTTATACAATTTGTCTCTGTAGTAGAGATGATTGGGGAAGAATAAGTGGTGGACCACGGTGTAGTATCAAATCCCAAAGGAAAAATTTTCCCAATCCAGAAAAATCCAAGTCGAGATGGGGTAGTTAGTGTCAAAAGAGGTTATTACTCCTTTCCTCTTGTTCTTTTAACTGGGAGTGCGGAGAAAATTTTATTCAAGACGGATGAAATCGGAAACCTGACTATTCTTAGTTCCTCCGAAGTTTGGAGGTAATCCCTATTTCTTTGTTAGGGGACAAAAAGTCAGTAACAGAGTTGTTTGAGCCGTATGAGGTGGGAAACCCCCGAGTTCGGTTCTAAAGGAGGGGGTTGGGAAATAATCACCCATTCTGATCGAGGGGAACAGGCCATTCACCAAGGAAATTTGGAGATTTCGGAGGCTTGGTTTGATCAAGCTGCTGAGTATTGGAAACAGGCAATAGCACCTTCCCCCGGTAATTACATTGAAGCACAGAATCGGTTAAAAATTACGGGACGCTCTTCCTTGTTTAACTAACCCGTGAGGGGAGGCAGAGCGACATGAAACGGAAAGGTTAACAAATAGAGTTGATAGATAGAGGTTCCTGCTTGCTCGACATCGACTTCGCCACCCTTCTCCCTACCGAACGGATGATCAATCCTATCAAGTCCATTAGGCACTATTGGGTCGTGTAATAATACCATCAAACGCCTACCCTGCATAACTTCTTCATAGCAGTTGCTCGAGTTTCAAACTCAAGGGAAAAGGGAATAGATTACTACATGCTGGTAAAAACTCTAGTTCTTAGAAGTTTCGTATCTTCCGTTGGTAGGTTGTTGCTATCCCCTGTCCGAAGAGAGGAGAGTCCCGATGACTATTCGTTCGCCAGAACCAGAAGTCAAGATTATGGTGGAGAAGGATCCCGTGAAAACCTCTTTTGAGAGATGGGCCCAACCCGGCCATTTCTCGAGAAATTTGGCTAAGGGTCCCAGTACCACCACATGGATTTGGAACCTACACGCCGATGCTCACGATTTCGATAGCCATACCAATGATTTGGAGGATATATCCCGTAAAATATTTGGTGCTCATTTTGGTCAGCTAGCCATTATTTTCATTCGGTTGAGTGGCATGTACTTTCACGGGGCCCGTTTTTCCAATTATGAGGCGTGGCTGAATGATCCCACTCACGTGAAACCTAGTGCCCAGGTTGTTTGGCCAATAGTGGGTCAAGAGATACTTAATGGAGATGTAGGTGGAGGGTTCCAGGGTGTACAGATAACGTCTGGGTTTTTCCAACTTTGGCGAGCTTCCGGAATAACTAGTGAGTTACAGCTCTATTGCACAGCTGTGGGTGCTTTAATTTTTGCCGGATTAATGTTTTTTGCCGGTTGGTTTCACTACCACAAAGCTGCCCCAAAACTAGCTTGGTTCCAGAACGTTGAATCAATGCTAAATCACCATTTGGCAGGTCTATTGGGGTTGGGATCTCTAGCGTGGGCGGGACATCAGATACATGTTTCACTACCAATTAACCAACTACTAGATGCAGGAGTTGACCCCAAAGAAATACCCCTTCCTCACGAACTCATTCTTAATCGTGATCTTCTAGCTCAGGCGTATCCGAGTTTTGCGAAGGGACTGATCCCGTTTTTTACTCTTGACTGGTCAGAATATTCAGATTCTTCGACTTTCCGCGGAGGGTTGAACCCAGTGACGGGGGGTTTGTGGCTGACTGATGCCGCACATCACCATTTAGCTATTGCCGTTCTTTTTTTGGTAGCTGGTCACATGTACAGAACCAACTGGGGTATCGGACATAGCACAAAAGAAATTCTGGAAGCTCATAAAGGCCCCTTCACGGGTGAGGGCCACAAAGGCCTTTACGAAATTCTAACGAGTTCGTGGCATGCTCAATTAGCGATCAATCTTGCCATGCTAGGTTCTTTAACAATTATTGTGTCCCACCACATGTATGCAATGCCCCCGTATCCTTACTTGGCCACCGATTATGCCACACAACTTTCTTTGTTTACACATCATATGTGGATAGGAGGGTTTTTGGTAGTTGGTGCAGCTGCACACGCAGCTATTTTTATGGTAAGAGATTATGATCCAACTACTCAATACAACAATTTGTTAGACCGTGTTATTCGGCACCGCGATGCAATAATTTCACATCTCAACTGGGTTTGCATCTTCCTAGGTTTTCATAGCTTCGGTCTATACATCCATAATGATACTATGAGTGCCTTGGGGCGTCCCCAAGATATGTTTTCGGATACCGCCATTCAGTTACAACCGATATTTGCTCAGTGGGTGCAAAATACCCACGCCTTGGCTCCCGGATCAACCGCGCCTAATGCGGCGACGGGTACTAGCTTAACCTGGGGTGGCAGCGACTTAGTCGCTGTAGCCGGCAAAGTTGCCATAGCCCCAATTCCATTAGGTACTGCAGATTTTCTGGTACACCACATCCATGCATTCACGATTCATGTTACTGTATCAATTTCATTGAAAGGCGTTTTATTTGCACGCAGTTCCCGACTAATACCCGACAAGGCAAATCTTGGTTTTCGTTTTCCCTGCGACGGTCCCGGCAGGGGAGGTACCTGCCAAGTATCTGCTTGGGATCACGTCTTCCTAGGACTATTCCGGATGTACAACTCGATTTCAGTAGTTATATTTCACTTCAGCTGGAAGATGCAACCTGATGTGTGGGGCAGTATAAGCGAACAGGGGGTGGTAAATCACATCACTGGGGGAAACTTTGCACAAAGTTCAACAACGATTAATGGATGGTTACGAGATTTTTCGTGGGCACAGGCTTCTCAAGTCATTCAATCATATGGTTCTTCGTTATCTGCGTATGGTCTTCTATTTCTGGGGGCTCACTTTGTCTGGGCTTTCAGTCTAATGTTTTTATTTAGTGGTCGCGGATACCGGCAAGAACTCATCGAATCCATTGTTTGGGCTCATAACAAACTAAAAGTTGCTCCCGTTACCCAGCCTAGAGCCCTGAGTATTATACAGGGACGTGCTGTGGGAGTAACTCATTACCTTCTGGGTGGAATCGCCACGACGTGGGCGTTCTTCCTGGCGAGAATCATTGCAGTGGGATAATGGCTAGGAGGATTTGAGAAACATTACGGCATCAAGATTTCCACAGTTCAGCCAGGGTCTATCCCAAGACCCAACTACTCGTCGTATCTGGTTTGGTATAGCCACTGCCCACGACTTCGAGAGTCATGACGATACTACCGAGGAACGTCTCTACCAAAAAATATTTGCATCTCATTCTGGTCAATTAGCTATCATCTTTCTCTGGACCTCTGGAAATTTGTTCCATGTGGCTTGGCAGGGCAATTTCGAAGCATGGGTACGGGACCCATTACACGTGAGACCAATTGCTCATGCCATTTGGGATCCTCATTTTGGTCAACCAGCTATCGAAGCCTACACCCGAGGGGGGGCTGCGGGTCCAGTCAATATTGCCTATTCCGGTGTGTATCAGTGGTGGTACACCATTGGTCTACGCAATAACCAAGATCTCTATACTGGAGCTATCTTTTTACTAGCTATTTCTGCTTCGTTTTTACTAGCTGGCTGGTTACATCTGCAACCTAAATGGAAACCAAGCATTTCTTGGTTCAAAAATGCTGAATCTCGGCTCAATCACCATCTTTCAGGACTCTTCGGAGTGAGTTCTTTGGCTTGGGCGGGGCATTTAATCCACGTAGCTATTCCCGAAGCGAGGGGCGGACATGTTAGATGGGATAATTTACTGACTGCCACCCCGCATCCTCAGGGGTTGGGGCCGTTCTTCTCGGGTCAGTGGAGTGTTTACGCGCAAAATCCCGACTCTAGTAGCCATTTGTTTGATAGCACTCAAGGAGCGGGAACAGCTATTCCAACCTTTTTGGGCGGATTTCACCCACAGACTCAAAGTTTGTGGCTAACTGATATCGCTCATCACCATTTAGCCATCGCCGTTGTGTTTATAATTGCCGGCCACACGTACAGGACTAACTCTGGTATTGGGCACAGTATGAAAGAGATTCTGGAGGCTCATATCCCTCCGGGAGGTAGGTTGGGCCGTGGACACAAAGGACTTTATGATGCAGTTAATAATTCTCTTCATTTTCAGTTGGGGCTCGCTTTAGCTGCTTTAGGGGTCGTCACTTCGTTGGTCGCACAACACATGTATTCCCTACCCGCTTATGCTTTTATAGCACAGGATTATACAACTCAAGCCGCGCTATACACCCATCACCAATACATTGCCGGGTTTATCATGGCAGGAGCCTTCGCACACGGAGCTATATTCTTTATTAGAGATTATGATCCGGAACAAAATAAAGATAACGTCTTAGCAAGAATGTTGGAACACAAAGAAGCAATAATAGCTCACTTAAGTTGGGCTAGTTTATTCCTGGGGTTCCACACACTGGGGCTTTATGTTCACAACGATGTGATGCTAGCCTTCGGGACTCCGGAAAAACAGATTCTCATTGAACCCGTATTTGCTCAATGGATTCAGTCTGCTCATGGTAAAACTTTGTATGGTTTCGATGTGCTTCTATCCTCGGCAGGTAGTCCGGCAAGTAATGCCGGTCGGGGCTTGTGGTTACCCGGCTGGTTGGACGCTGTCAACAACAGCAGCAACTCGCTATTCCTAACGATTGGGCCCGGGGATTTCTTGGTTCACCACGCCATCGCTTTGGGCCTACACACAACTACACTGATTTTGGTGAAAGGCGCATTAGACGCGCGCGGTTCCAAGTTGATGCCAGATAAAAAAGAATTCGGTTACAGTTTTCCTTGCGATGGTCCCGGCCGAGGCGGTACCTGCGACATCTCAGCTTGGGATGCCTTTTATTTAGCCGTTTTCTGGATGTTGAACACCATTGGATGGGTCACTTTCTACTGGCACTGGAAACACATAACCTTGTGGCAAGGCAATGCTGCTCAATTCAACGAATCTTCTACTTATTTAATGGGGTGGTTGAGGGATTATTTATGGCTGAACTCCTCGCAACTTATCAATGGTTACAACCCCTTCGGTATGAACAGTTTATCTGTATGGGCATGGATGTTCCTATTTGGACATCTTGTGTGGGCTACTGGATTTATGTTTCCAATTTCCTGGCGCGGTTACTGGCAAGAACTCATTGAAACCCTAGCTTGGGCCCACGAACGAACACCCTTAGCAAATGTGATACGCTGGAAAGACAAGCCAGTCGCCCTCTCTATCGTTCAAGCAAGACTGGTGGGACTAGCCCACTTCTCCGTAGGTTACATATTTACCTACGCAGCTTTTCTAATCGCATCTACATCAGGTAAATTTGGCTAATTTTGATTTGGTCGACTACCAAATCGTATGTTTTAGCGTCAAGCTTACCCCCCCCCATTATCTCCCACACCCGAGCCGATTTTGAGACCGATTATCCATTTATCAATAATTAGAGATAGAAATTTATTACTTCTTCTCCAGTTATTGGTAAATAAATTTCTGGTTGCAAGTTCAATTTGTTCTAAAGTAGTAATCCAATCCTGCTTACCGATTCATCAATTATGGCAAAGAAAAGTCTCATTGAGAAGGAAAAAAAAAGGGAAAAGTTGGTGGAGAAATATGAGGTTACCCGCCAATCTTTGAAAAGACAGATTAGAAGTAGTTTGCCAATTCAGGATAAGCTAACTATTTCCAAAAGATTGCAATCTCTGCCGCGTAATAGTGCACCTGTTCGTCTCCGTAACCGGTGTTCCCTAACCGGACGACCCAGATCCAATTACCGAGACTTTGGCTTATCTAGACACGTACCTCGTGAAATGGCACATACTTGTGTGCTGCCCGGAGTATCGAAATCGAGTTGGCAGGAAAAGTTTTTCTCTACCTATCTCATAAATGATGTCTAATTCTCCGAAGTAGACAGTTCCTTCTTATCATATTCAATGTAATTATTCAAGAGATGTATAATAATTACATTGAAGGCATTAACTAAGCGGGGTAGAGCAGCTTGGTAGCTCGCAAGGCTCATAACCTTGAGGTCACAGGTTCAAATCCTGTCTCCGCAAAGTAAACCATCAATTGTTTACCTACGTTAGTAGTACGGTGCTTGGTCTTCGCCGCGAGCTCAGACTAATCAATTTCTTTCTCACGGTTCACCGATGGATCGGATATAGGTTTCTTCAGATCGGAGATCAAGAAAGTTCAAGTCTCTCTATCAATTATTAGATTGGGAATACTTGATGCCACACGGCGGAATGGTAATTATCTAATTATTATTATTATTTCCTTTTTCTCTTCCTATTTCTTATACCTTCCTTTCCGAGCCTCTTTGTTCAACAGAGCATAAACCTATCTACCTAGAGATAGATAGATAGATAAACAGATTTATAGGTTTATATCTAGATATACAAGTATAATTTGGGAACATAGCTATTTCGTGCTTCAGGTTAGACCTAGTCTCTTCTGTTTCATCAAGTTCCGATATTGTGATAAAGGAAAAAGACGGAAAAGGCGGGACGAAAACTAACGATGTGCCCAACAGAACTCAACCCAAAATTACTTCTGATCTGAGGCCCCTTTAACTCAGTGGTAGAGTAACGTCATGGTAAGGCGTAAGTCGTCGGTTCAAATCCGACAAAGGGCTAACCGAAAAGTCGTCCGAAATCCAAGGATCAAGCTGCCTCAGTTTCACGGAAACACCCGGGTCCGCGTGGTCCCGATGCGGAGGAAAAAGTGGCACTCCCTACTATTTTTAATGAAAAGAAAATTAAGGTTTCGCAGAATTATAATTATAATTTGGTGCAAAATAAAATTATAACCAACTGCCTCAAAATTAAATTTTTTAGTCGAATCGTTTTGTTTTCTGTCGCGATTTCCGGCTTAAGTGGTATAGTTACACCGAGTAATGTGTCGCTCTTTACAATATGAAAAAATCAGGTGGATATAATTTTTAATGCCGGGAACTTCTTTGTTACTCCTATCTCGGGAATTGAATGCGAATTCTCAATATCGATATATATAGATATATATCTATCGATATAACTATATCTATATATAAATTTCAATTGAAATAAAAAAAATAAGGAAAATTACATAACAATCTTTTCACCGCTTATTTAGATAATTTTCCGTCACTAGCAAAAGTTCCTCGAGTCTTTAGCACTCTTATTTGTCACCCCCCCTCCAAAAAAAACCTGAATACGATTTCGCCGCTGGGGTTTGGAACAGAAGGAAAACCACTTTGTCCGATGCTGAAATTTGCGACATATCCCCCGCTCGAGGTTAAACTGCGGCATGCCGCTACCCACTCCCGTTACTGGGGACCGAAAGAAAAGGTTTTCAATTTCCACTGCGGATTGGTAAAATAGGTACCGAAATAATTTCAAAAAGGGGATGGATACCACACATATATATCTATATCTACATCTATCTATATCTATCTATATCTATATACATATTATATATATAGATATAGATAGGTAGATGTAGATAGATGTAGCTCTTCACGCCGCTCTAGTATTTCTTCCCTTAGAGATTCATGGAAACGAATTCGTCTCTAGGTAGGATTACCGAGGTACCGTCAGTGTGGCGGAGTGGCTAACAAAGTCTCGGAAGAAAAGAAAGGTCTACCCACTTCTCAAAAAACTGCGTAACAAACGAGATCAGCTCGGGATCAAGTAAGTAATAAAAAAGAGATGCCTAAAATTTAAAATTGGATGAAGAAGAAAGAAAATAAAATGGAACGAAAGAATCGGCTCGGCAAAAACAACAGAAAAAAGAGAGGGAGAGTAGAAAACTAGAAGCGAGGCGAAGAGACGGTGAAGGGAACGAAAAATCCCAAACTCCCGAGATTGAAAAATCTACCAGTCCCATTTTCATGTAATAATTCCTGAGAGTATGCTGCTTCGGCAAATGACTTTTCGGAGGGGCCAGTGTTGTAGTGGCCTATCTTACCGCGAAGGGACGGAACTACACCGCGTTGTGGCTCGAAGAGAAAAAAATAGGGGAACCCAGAAATCGTTTGAGGAGCTGAGTGAGGGAATGAATATGACCATTGCCATTGGAAAATCTTCCAAGGAACCGAAAGATTTATTTGATAGTATGGACGACTGGCTCAGAAGAGATCGCTTCGTCTTCGTGGGTTGGTCTGGCCTATTACTTTTTCCCACCGCTTACTTCGCTTTGGGCGGTTGGTTCACAGGTACAACCTTTGTCACTTCATGGTACACCCATGGATTAGCTAGTTCTTACTTGGAGGGATGTAATTTCCTGACTGCCGCGGTCTCCACTCCCGCTAACAGTTTGGCCCATTCCTTGCTTCTCCTGTGGGGCCCTGAAGCGCAAGGAGATTTCACCCGTTGGTGCCAACTAGGAGGTTTATGGACCTTCGTCGCTCTTCACGGCTCTTTTGCTCTAATAGGTTTTATGTTACGCCAATTCGAACTTGCAAGGTCTGTGCAACTACGCCCCTACAACGCAATAGCTTTCTCCGCTCCAATTGCGGTTTTTGTATCCGTATTCTTGATTTACCCTTTGGGGCAATCCGGTTGGTTTTTCGCACCCAGTTTCGGCGTAGCCGCCATCTTCCGATTCATTCTCTTTTTTCAAGGTTTTCATAATTGGACTCTGAATCCATTTCATATGATGGGGGTTGCGGGAGTCCTCGGTGCCGCCCTTTTATGCGCCATCCACGGTGCTACAGTCGAAAATACTCTATTTGAAGATGGTGATGGCGCGAACACATTCCGCGCGTTCAACCCAACTCAGTCTGAGGAGACTTATTCAATGGTAACCGCGAATCGTTTCTGGTCCCAAATATTCGGTGTTGCTTTCTCCAACAAACGTTGGTTACACTTCTTCATGTTATTCGTGCCAGTGACAGGTTTATGGATGAGTGCTATTGGAGTAGTTGGTCTCGCCCTGAATTTACGTGCGTACGACTTTGTCTCCCAGGAAATTCGCGCAGCAGAAGATCCTGAGTTCGAGACTTTTTATACAAAAAATATCTTACTAAACGAGGGTATCCGTGCCTGGATGGCAGCTCAGGATCAGCCCCACGAAAACCTTGTATTCCCCGAGGAGGTTTTACCCCGTGGAAACGCTCTTTAATGGAACCCTCTCGCTGGGTGGTCGCGATCAGGAAACCACAGGTTTCGCTTGGTGGGCTGGCAACGCCCGACTAATTAATCTGTCTGGTAAATTGCTTGGTGCCCACGTAGCTCATGCTGGCCTGATTGTCTTTTGGGCCGGAGCTATGAATTTGTTTGAAGTGGCTCATTTCGTATCAGAGAAGCCTATGTATGAGCAGGGACTAATCCTACTTCCCCACCTGGCAACTCTGGGTTGGGGGGTGGGTCCCGGCGGGGAGGTAGTCGATACCTTTCCCTATTTCGTTTCCGGAGTACTCCATTTGATTTCCTCCGCAGTTTTGGGATTCGGGGGTATATACCACGCCCTGATCGGACCCGAAACTTTGGAGGAATCCTTTCCCTTTTTCGGCTATACTTGGAAAGATAAAAATAAGATGACTACAATTCTCGGTATTCATCTAATACTACTAAGTCTCGGAGCTTTTCTCTTAGTTTTCAAAGCACTCTATTTTGGAGGGTTGTATGACACATGGGCACCCGGGGGTGGAGACGTAAGAGAGATTACGAGTCTCACCCTAAGTCCTAACGTTATCTTTGGCTATCTACTGAAATCTCCTTTTGGGGGCGAAGGATGGATTGCGAGTGTGGATAATCTGGAAGATATTATCGGGGGACATGTATGGCTGGGATCCATTTGTTTTTTCGGTGGACTTTGGCACATATTAACGAAACCGTTTGCCTGGGCTCGTCGCGCTTTCGTATGGTCCGGGGAAGCTTACTCATCCTACAGTTTGGGAGCCCTTTCCATTTTTGGCTTCACCGCCTGCTGCTTTGTCTGGTTTAATAACACAGCATACCCCAGTGAATTTTATGGTCCCACCGGTCCAGAAGCTTCTCAGGCCCAAGCTTTCACTTTTCTTGTCAGGGACCAACGTCTCGGTGCCAATATAGGTTCCGCTCAAGGACCTACCGGGTTGGGTAAATACCTGATGCGTTCCCCCACGGGAGAAATTATTTTCGGAGGCGAAACCATGCGATTCTGGGACCTTCGTGCTCCTTGGTTGGAGCCTTTAAGGGGTCCCAACGGTTTAGATCTCGGTAAATTGAAGAGGGATATACAACCGTGGCAGGAACGACGATCCGCGGAGTATATGACTCATGCCCCCCTGGGCTCTCTAAACTCTGTAGGTGGAGTAGCTACTGAGATCAACGCCGTGAACTACGTATCTCCCCGGAGTTGGCTAGCTACTTCCCACTTCGTTCTAGGATTCTTTTTTTTCGTGGGTCATTTATGGCATGCGGGTAGGGCTCGCGCAGCCGCAGCCGGGTTTGAAAAGGGAATTGACCGCGATACCGAACCCGTTCTTTCTATGACACCCCTTAATTGAAACTAATTGAAACTCGAAGACATATTGTTGAGATGATGGAGAAGTAAGAAAAGAAATCTTCACCTCTTGTTTCTTTTTGCTAGCAAACCAGTATCTACTAAGTCTATGTTTTCACGTCAGTGCCGGACTCATTACATCCAGGTAAACTCTATCTATCTATTCAAATAGATAGATAGATATCATCTTATTACCTGGTGATAGATAATACCAAGCTCTCTTCAGTTTGATAGAAGAAAAAAAATATTTCATAAGACTAGTAATAACTGTCGCCCCTTCCGTCCAGTATTATTTGATCTAAATAGTAGGAGAGAGAGGGATTCGAACCCTCGATGGCATTTCATCGCCATGCCAGTTTTCAAGACTGGAGCCTTAAACCGCTCGACCATCTCTCCCCGACGAGGCAGATTTCTCACCCGATATTATATTCGGAGGTATCAATCACGTTTTTCAGACACTTCTGGTAGGAGGTAAAAAGGTCATCAATATCTATTTATATATATAGATTTTGATGGATATTTTCTTTCTCCTCACCGGGATTTCTTTATACCGCGAAAGATACGGAGTGGAGATAATTACGACCGTGGAGTTATTGCAGATAATCATCCCGAATGTCGGAATTCAAACCAATTATAACTCAACGAGTACCTTATGAAATGAACTTCGAGGTAGTTAGTGGCGAAAGGGAGGTATTCGCGCCCCGTCGACGGGCAGGGTAAGTTGCGGCGAGGCGAGAGTTCCGTCGGATGAGGATTGGATGGTACGAACAACTTATTTCTCATGTGGAAACAATCAGAATTATGACTATCGCGTTCCAATTGGCTTTATTTGGATTAATCGCCATCTCATTCCTGCTAGTTGTGGGTGTCCCCGTCGCGTTCGCATCCCCCGGTGGCTGGTCCAACAACAAAAATATTGTTTTTTCAGGGGCTTCATTATGGATCGGATCAGTTTCTTTGGTAGGTATACCCAACTCTTTTATTTCCTAAATATTTGTCGCTTCGGTTCCTCCTCTCGTAATTCACCGTTACGAGTGGAGATGCCAAACGAAGGAGATTTACGCGCGTAGATGTAGATGAGGGGCTACGACAAAAAGTTCATTTCAATAGTTGAGGGAGGGGAAGAAATAAGCGAGGTCCTCCCGGTAAATTCAGTTTCTCACGTATAAACTAACTACTTACGCAAGTTTCTTAGATATTAGGAAACTATTGCAGTGTTAAAATGAAATAGCAGATTATGCGGATATAGTTGAATGGTAAAATATCTCCTTGCCAAGGAGATGACGCGGGTTCGATTCCCGCTATCCGCCTATCCCGTGGAAAATGAGTAGGTTACGTCATATATCTGTAAATATGCATAAAAATTTTTATGGAATTTTTTAGTTCCCCCAACCCAAAGGGAAGGAGGGAATAGAGATGGGGCAAGTAGTGAAGAAAAAGGACGAAATGTCGTCTCCCTTTTCATTCGAATTGAATGAAATGTTGAGATGAGACAATTTTGTCTTTGTCGAGGTAGCCGTCTCGCTAGCAAATGCATATCATAGGTGAATAATTGTGCGGGGCGGGGGAGGGGGGGGGGGGTAGCCAGCTACTTGCTAATGCTTCTGCTGGATAGTATACTTATTACTAATAGAATTGCTAGACGTCTAGAATCGCTATACGTCGACAACATAATCGTTATATACGCCACTTGCTGCCGAACATTCCGAACCGGATCAGTGCTTTTTTTTTGCCCTCGCATTGGCGCTGTTCGCTGATAGTTAGCGAAGGGCGATATAGTCAAGCGGTAAGACGGAGGACTGCAAATCCTTAATTCCCCAGTTCGAATCTGGGTGTCGCCTAACGAGAAAATCTTTATGTGTATAAAGATGAAGAACTAGATTTATTTAGTTTACTTGGATTTATTAGTTTAGGTAGTTTTGCCGGGGATCGTTTGCCGTGCCGAAATCGGATACAGGTTGAGGTGCTCTATAGCCTGTTATAGCCTATCACATTTCATGTGTCTCGATGCGTCACGCATAAACAATCCCAATTGAGTATATCATTAATTGATAACCCGAAAGTCCAAATCACCAAAATGTTTGAAGAGGTAAACATCAACCAGTACCATTGAAAAAAGAAATATATATATATAGGTTTCCACATACTCAGTATCTCTCGCTATTGGAGTATGCTATCAAGCAGGCGTCTGCTCCTCACCGACAACACGTCTCAAGCTTATTCAAGCTTCGCCTCGTACTTGGACTTATAAGTAATTAGTAATTAGTAAAAATCGAGAGAGTGAATAGATAGGAATTACAACTACGGATTTGGTTACTATAGCTTGGGCTGCCCTGACGGTGATTTCTACATTTTCTCCCTCACTTGTAGTTCGGGGAAGAAGCGGATTGCGACAAACAGTTAACCAACCAGGTCTCTACTAGTCTGATTCGGGGGATACGCGTCGTCGTGGCGAGACCACCGATTCGTGTTTCCCCCACCCTATATTTTATTTCTGAGTAAAAGAGCCCGATGCAGCCGTTTCTTATCTAATTCATTTCTTCTATTCGTAATTTTTAAAAATTAAAATAACAAATTGGCTGAATTTGGTAATCTAGTAAACTGATTTTTTTCTCTTGCTATCGGAAGGAACCTATCCTGGTTGTTGCTAGTTCATCCCGTCGTTAATTCAAACTTCAAATTTTTTGTCTGATGTTGTGACTGCGCCCGGAACAAGAAACAGGAAATGAATATACGCCTGACATACACTTGAGATTAGACCTCCGGTTCGGATACCTCACTTCGTTTTGCTTGGTTTGCTTAGATTGATTCATCTCCTTTCGAGGGGTATACAAAGAAGTAAATCCGAGTGCTCTAGCCCATAAAACTAATCATTGGGTAGAACCCAGCTTTGTAACAAGCAAGAGTAATCTAATAGAAGTAGAAATTGATAGATCAAAAAAATGATCTATCAATTTCTACTTCTATTCGAGAATGATGCGTGATACGTGGTAGGTAGAGGAATAGAAACAGGAGAAAAAGGCATAGATTCCAATTGGCGTAAAAAGAGCTAATCAGGAAAGAGCGCTGAGTTAGCAGTAAGTTGCTACCAGCAACAACCGGGTAACATGAAAACTTCGTCCGGAATAGAAATAGCAGTTTGCATATCGCTCCGTTTTACGGCGAGCAAACAGTGTCCCCTACTTCTCCTCTTCCGATTCGCTCTTGCATATGAAGATTTGTTAACAAACAGGTAGTCGTTACCAATTACTAGTTACTAGTTATTCTGAGCGGCCGTTTGGATGTAAAGGATAAGTAGAAAAGCTGTTGGGATTGGAATAAAAAGTACGGTGGCTACGAACGCGAGAATATTTACTTCCGTATTGGTAGTTCAAATCATCAATTGGAAAATAGCTCGAGTGGGTTTCATTGGAAAAAACTCTCGGACTTCATTATGAACCATCTAGTTTTAATTAGTCGGGTCGACCGAATCCTTGGTTAGTCACAAATAAAAAAAGAAATATCAAAGTCGAATCTTCAATATCGATTACATAGTATATCACGAAATGAAATCTCGAGAATACCTATTCTTCGTTTTTGCGCAGTAGCAGCCTACTCCTGACGCCTCCGCTTCGGATTAATTGATCAATCGCTATAATTCATTTACTGTAGTTAAAGTATATAAAAAATTTATAAGGGATATAAAAAATTTATTGGGATGATTAGTCTAACCCCAACCTAGATTGTTAGAGAAGTTGGTTCCCTCGTCACTTCCTTGCTAGTTTTTCCGGATTGACAATTGGTAGGGAATACCCTTATTCTACCGAAAGGTAATCAGGCCCCCATCGTCTAGAGGCCCAGGACACCTCCCTTTCACGGAGGCGACGGGGATTCGAATTCCCCTGGGGGTATTCCTCTCCTGAAAATCTCATCGATCATATCGATGAGATGTATTCTTATTTTCTTGTCGATTCCTACCCAATAATAGGGCTCAGCTTCGACTTGTCAAAAGTCGCTAACTCGACGAGGCGAAACCAAAGCGTTCACAAATTATGGGTCGATGCTCGAGTGGTTAATGGGGACGGACTGTAAATCCGCTGGCAACGCCTACGCTGGTTCGAATCCAGCTCGACCCAAGTCCGAGGCTGTAGATTGAACTTTGAACTGGCGCATTTCGTTAGAGTTTATCGGGATTGACGGGTCTCGAACCCGCAACTTCCGCCTTGACAGGGCGGTGCTCTAACCAATTGAACTACAATCCCAGTAATTAATTTGATTTGAGTCTATGTATCAATTGCCTCAGAGTCAACGCTGAGTCGGCGATCTTCTTTATTTTCTTCGGGGGAAGGGGGGAGGGTGTCCCCGCTTCGACCGATAGTCGCAAGAAGTAACCAGATCTATCTACCATTAGATTAGATCGGTAATGATTTTTACACAGGTGTGAAATGTTTCCGAAACCTAACCCTTTCTTAGCGAGTAGCTTCTTTTTGAAGATTTGAACTAAGCTTGAAGTGGCTGATAACACGAAACTGCTATCAACGGAAGGGAGAACATCCGTATGTTTTTTCAAGCTTTCCTGGTAATCGAAATTAATGGTGTGATATAATTGCCAAACCTACTTTACTGCTATGTATCTCTTAGTTTTTTATTTATCGACTGTTACCTCAATTTTGGATACGTAAGTATTTCGACCGATTTCGATACAAAATGACTTGCTTAATTGAAAAGTACGTAGGTTTACAAAATCTGGATCGCACAGATGTCTCTTGCTCACAGCTTATGAAAAAGATTTAATAACTTCGTAGCTTTCTTCACACTTCTTTCGTCTATTCGTCGCCATAATTTTATCCGCAAATGGTTGTGGATAAAAAAAAAACAGAGAATAAATTGATTTCAAATTATTAGGAGGCTAGAAGTGAGGTGTCCTATACATAGAAAATTGGAAGTATGGAAATCTAATCAATATATCTTTAATTGAGGATGGGTCTCGATGTATCACTTTATTGAGAGGAAATAGAAATATGCCCGTACTACCAGAACTTGCGCAAATTCAATTTGAAGGGTTTAATCGATTTGTTCACGAAAGATTGCTTGAGGAACTTGAAAATTTTCCGAAAATTGAAGATACAGATAAGGAAGTTGAATTCTGACCTGTTAGTGAACGGTACCAATTGACGCAACCTTCAGTCGGAGAGAGAGATGCCGCGTATCAATGTGTCACATACTCATCCGATCCATATGTACCAGTTTAATTGACTCGTAGCGAAGATAGGGTGGTACAAGAAGAAGACGTCCGGCCCGGATCTATTCCTTGGATGAATTCTAAAGGGACATTCATTATCAACGGGGTTGCCAGAGTTTTAGTCAATCAAATTTTGAGAAGTCCCGGTATTTACTACAACCGGGAATCCGATCAAAAAGGAGTTTCCGCGTATACTAGCACTGTAATTTCGGATCGGGGAGGGAGATTCAAACCAGAAATGGATAGGAAAGAAAAAATTTGGGTTCGCATTAGCAAAAAGAAAAAGATATCCATTTCGATCTTATTAATAGCTATGGGGTTAAGCAAAAGAGATATTTCAAAAAATGTTCGTTACCCCAAGATTTTCTCAAATATGTTGAAGAAGCAAGGGGGGGCCGTTGAATCGTCGGAGGATGCTACAGCAGAACTTTACAAACACCCATACTCTGCCACAGACGCGGATATCTCATTTTCAGAATCTATATTCAAGGAGTTATAGAAGAGGTTTTCTCAGCATAGATGTGAGTTGGGGCGGATTGGTCGACGAAACCTAAATATCAAACCAACTCTTGATGTACCTGAAGCGGAACATTTTTTGCTACCCCAAGACATATTAGCAGCCGCAGATCACTCGATAGAAATCAGCTACGGAATAGGCAACCTCGACGACATAGATCACTTGAAAAATCGACGTGTTCGATCCGTAGCGGATTCGCCTCAAGAACAATTGAAATTGGCCCTAAACCGTTTGGAGAATTCGATTCGACAAAATCTCTCTAGGGCCGTTAGGCGCAAACGCGCGATAACGCCCCGAGGATTAGTCACGCCTGCACCAGTAATAGCAACTTCCAAAGAGTTTTCTGGATCACACCCCCTATCACAATTTCTAGACCAAACCAACCCATTATCAGAAATGGTTCATAAACGAAGATTAAGCTCCGTAGGTCCCGGCGGGTTGACACGTCGAACCGCCAGTTTCCAAGCTAGAGATATTCATTTTAGTCATTATGGCCGTATCTGCCCGATCGAAACATCGGAAGGCATGAATGCTGGCCTTATTTCGTCACTAGCTATTCAGGCGGAAATTAGCAATTCCGGCTCTTTGCAGAGCCCGTACCTTAAAATGTCGGAATCATCCGAAAAGGAACAATTAATCGATTCATCTCCCACTGAAGATGATTGCTACCGAATAGCAACTGAGAATTCATTAATATCCCAATGGAGAACTAGAGAGAAGGAACTCATACCGGTTCGATATCAACAAGAATTTCTCAGCGTCCTTTGGGAGCAAGTTGATTTCCGAAGCATCCACCCTTTACATTATTTCTCCATCGGAGCTTCCCTTATTCCATTCATTGAGCATAATGATGCGAACTGCGCCTTAACGGGTTCTACCATGCAACGTCAAGCGGTTCCACTTGTTAATCCCGAAAGATGCTTTGTAGGGACCGGGTTAGAGAGTTAAGTAGCTTCAGATTCGGGAAGTGTAGTTGTATCCGGACGAGAAGGATAAATCCGATATATTGATGGTGATAAAATTGAACTATCACCAATCGATGAAGCAACAAGCAGCGATGCGGTTTTACGTGTTATAAGCAATGAATTAGAGATATATGGGCGTTCCAACGGTAATACCTGTATACACCAAAAGTCTACGGTTTTGGCGGGAGAATTACCGAAACGCGGGGAAGTCATCGCGGATGGGGCAGCAACCGCCAGGGGGGAATCAGCTTCAGGTAGAAATATCCCAGTGGCCTACATGCCGTGGGAAGGATACAATTTTGAAGATGCGGTGTTGATTAGTGAACGCCCAATATACGAAGACATCTCTACATCTTTTCACATTGAGAGACACGAAGTTGAAGTTTGCGTAACAAATCAGGGTCCTGAAAAGGTTACCAAGCAAATACCTCAATTGGATAGTCATACGCTTCGACACTTAGACGATAATGGGCTCGTAGAATCGGGATCTTGGGTAGAGGCGGGAGATGCCTTGGTGGGTAAACCGACGCCCCAAGAGGGGGCAGATTCGTCACGTGCTCCAGAGGGGAGATTATCACAAGCCACTTCTGGTATACAACTAGTTAACGCAAGAGAAAGCTGTCTCAAAGTTCCGATTGGTGGAAGAGGTCGAGTCACTGACGTCAGGTGGGTCTACCCCGAAGACGACACTTCGAACGATTCAGAAGTCATTCATATTTATATACTGCAGAAGCGTAAGATACAAGTAGGTGATAAGATAGCTGGTAGACATGGAAATAAAGGTATCGTGTCAAAAGTATTACCCAGACAGGATATGCCTTATTTGCAAGATGGTACACCAGTCGATATGATATTAAGTCCTTTAGGAGTACCTTCATGAATGAATGTGGGACAGATTTTCGAATGCCTACTTGGGTTAGCCGGGGAGTTTTCAGAAACCCATTACCGTATAGTACCCTTTGATGAGAGGTACGAACGGGAAGCCTCCAGGAAACTAGTATTTTCAGAACCTTGTAGAGCAAGTGCAAGTACTCGTAATCCGTGGTTATTTGAACCCGATCACCCCGGAAAGAGCCGATTGACCGATGGACGAACGGGTGATCCCTTCGCGCAACCCATTACAACTGGAAAAGCTTACATGACGAAATTGATTCATCAGGTCGACGATAAGATTCATGCACGATCCAGCGGACCTTACGCACTTGTTACGCAGCAACCTCTCAAGGGGAGATCCAGACGAGGGGGACAGCGGGTTGGAGAAATGGAAGTCCGGGCTTTGGAGGGTTTTGGCGTGTCTTACACGTCGCAGGAAATGCTTACAACCAAATCAGATCATATTCAGGCTCGTTACAAGGTACCTAGTGCCATTATGACCGGAAAACCTGTTTACAAAACCAATACCGTTCCAGAGTCTTTCCGATTGCCAGTTCGGGAGTTACGTTGCATGGGTCTAAATCTGGAGCACAACTTCATAATTGAAGAAGATTTGGAGAGGGAGAGTGAAAATATTTGATATCCAATTGAAACTTCTTTCATGAATAATCAATCAAAACTTTTTCTATTATGATTCATCGAGCTAATTATCAACAGCTTCGAATTGGACTGGCTTCCCCCGAACAGATTCGCGGTTGGGCTGAGAGGGAGTTACCCAATGGAGACGTCGTCGGGCAAGTTGATCAACCTTATACGTTGCATCACAAGACTCATAAACCAGAGAGAGATGGCTCATTTCGTGAAAGGATACTCGGGCCCATAAAAAGCGGCGTCTGCGCATGTGGAAACTATCGATCTGCCGGTAACGGGGGGGAGTATTCCAATTTTTGCAAACATTGCGGAGTTGAGTTTACCGACTCCCGGGTTCGAAGATATCGAATGGGATACATTAAACTTGCATGTCCGGTGACCCATGTGTGGTTTTCAAAACGAATCCCTAGTTATATTGCAAATCCACTCGCCAAACCTCTTAAAGAACCAGAAAGCCCAGTATATTGCGATGCGTGACTCGATTGTATGTGTTGATCATTACAGATTGGCTATAAGCTGTCATCCCGTGCAAAAGTGGGAAGCCTCTGACCGACATATCCCTCGCGTCGATCGAGGAATATTGTCTAACTCGGGATAAAAACCGTCGCGTACGGAATGGGGACCCCCTCCATGGTTAATTTTTGGCGAAAAATCCAGCGATTGGGCTTCGTTATAACTCCTCTTATTTCAGTTGATAGAATCAAATTCAGGTGCTTTTCAACACAATCCTTTGGTTTTTTCTCCCCCCCCCTTTTTTTTCGAAAAAAACTTCCTAAGTAGTCTTTTCTATATGTGGTTATGAAAATTCAATCATCGCATCGATTTTTCTATTCAATTAAATTAACAGCCATCGAAGTGGAGTGGAAACCCAAAGAGGGAAGTGATCGCATTGGGAACAAGGGAAATATCTCCAGGCTACGACTAAATCGAGAAAGAAATGTCGAAGGAAAAAACTACTTCTTTCTCGGTAGATCGCTCAATACGGAGGGTCCAAGACTACTCGAGAAAAACAAGAAGTTGAGACCCGAGTAATGAGCAACTACTTCATCTTCGACGAGACGGTATTACTGCGTCTCAAAGACGTCAAATTGTTTCAATTTCACGCCTAGTTACTTGAGCCGGATGAGAGGAAACATTCGTGTCCGATTCTAAGGGGGGGGGGGCACTGCCCAACCTATCCCAATCTTTTTCTTGCTAGGCCCGTGGCCGAAAGGCCCAACCTATTAAGATTGCGGGGTTTGTTCAATTACGAAGACCGATCTTGGAGAAACATGCTTCCCATCTTTCTTTCCACTCGAAATTATGAGACGCTTCAAGGGAACGAAATTGCCACTGGGGGAGATGCCGTCAAAAAAGGATTAACTAGTTTGGATCTGCAAAGTGTTATGGATCGTGCACATTTGGAGTGGCAGGCGCCGGCAAAGCAAAGGCCTGTTGGGAATGAATGGGAAGACCGAACAATTCAAAGAAGGAAAGATCTTTTGGTCAGACGAATGAAATTAGCCAAGGATTTCTTACGGACGAATCTAAAACCGGAATGGATGGTTTTAGATCTCTTGCCGGTTCTTCCACCTGAATTGAGACCAATAGTTGAATCGTATGAAGGCGAATTAGTCACTTCCGACCTTAATGAGCTTTACAGAAAGGTAATTCATCGAAATAATACTCTTGCTGAATTCTTATCGGGGAGTGAATTCACGCCGGAGGGACTAATCGTTTGTCAGAAAAGACTTATTCAAGAAGCCGTAGACGCTCCCATTGATAATGGTATACGTGGGCAACCAATGAGGGATATCAATAACAGACCTTACAAGTCATTTTCAGAGGTTATTGAGGGCAAAGAAGGACGATTTCGTGAAAATTTGCTCGGAAAACGGGTTGACTACTCGGGTCGTTTCGTTATTGTCGTAGGCCCATCTCTCTCATTACATCAATGTGGATTACCCCGAGAAATGTCAATCGAACCTTTCCAAGTATTTGTAATTCGTAACTTGATCGGATGACATCTAGCTTGTAATCTACGAGCGGCTAAAAGTATGATACGAAAAGAAGATCCCATTATATGGGAAGTTCTTCGGGAAGTTATGCGGGGTCATCCCATACTGCTGAATCGAGCACCTACTTCGCATAGGCTGGGTATACAGGCATTTCAACCCATTTTAGTAGAAGGACGTGCTATTCGTTTGCATCCATTGGTTCGTGGGGGGTTTAACGCGGATCTCGACGGAGATCAGATGGCCGTTCATGTGCCCCTATCTCTCGAAGCTCAGATTGAAGCTCGTCTTCCAATGTTTTCGCACATAAATTTGTTATCCCCCGCTACGGGCGATTCCGTATCTGTCCCTAGTCAAGACATGCTTCTCGGTCTTTATGTACTAACAATTGAGAACAAGCAAGGAATCTATGGAAACAGACATTCCGTTTTCTTGGGAGGAGGTGATGTCCACCCTGGCGGAATACCCCGTTTCGGTAGTTACCACGACATACTCAGGGCCAAGGAATCAAATCAAATCGATTTCTGTAGTTTCCTGTGGCTTCGATGGAAAACTAATTTGGAAATGATTAGTTCAAAAATTCGTGAATTACCTGTTGAATCTCAATATGAATCCTTGGGAACCTCTCTTCACTCTTATGATAATTACCAGATTAGAAAGTGTAGGAAGGGGTATATCTCAAGTATATATGTACTTACCACGGCTGGTCGCATCTTGTTTAATCAGCAATTAAGGGAAGCGATGCAAGGTGTGTCGAAAGCCTCTTCGTGTGCCACTTCGTCCGTACCGGATATGGTAACACAGGACGAAATGCCTATACCTAACCGCAAAAATGAAGAATGAAAAATCTTTTATATATAGAAAATCGCTTAATTTCAAATTATTGATTAATAAATGTTACAGTATAAAAAGATATATAAGGTGAGGTTTTTATAATGACGGATCAACCTGAATTACCGTTCTGCAATAAAACAATGGATAGAGTTGCGATGAGGCGACTCATCGGCAAGTTGGTCGTTTGTTTTGGAATTGCATCTACAACAAATATTTCGGATCAAGTTAAGATTTTGGGTTTTCAACAAGCTACCAAAGCATCTGTCTCATTAGGCGTCGACGATCTCCTAGCAGTACCATCCAGAGGATGGCTTGTACAAGACGCTGAGAAATAAGGTTACGTCTCGGAGCAGCATTATCGTTACGGAAGTCTGCATGCCGTGGAGAAATTACGTCAATCAATTGAAGCCTGGTACGCTACAAGCGAATGTCCAAAACGAGAGATGAACCCAAGCTTCAAAATGATCGATCCTTTAAATCCAGTCCACATGATGTCTTTTTCGGGGGCCCGGGGAAGTATATCCCAAGTTCATCAGTTGCTTGGCATGAGGGGATTGATGTCGGATCCCCGGGGACAAGTAATTGATCTACCCATTCGAAGAAACCTTCGCGAAGGCCTATCCCTGACGGAATATATCATTTCTTGCTATGGCGCCCGCAAAGGGGTTGTGGATACCGCCGTTCGAACCTCCGACGCTGGATACCTAACACGCAGACCCGTTGAAGTGGTCCAACACATCGCTGTACGCAAAAAGGATTGCGAAACTACCAAAAGCATTGCTTTGCTGAATATCGTCGAAGAGAAACGAGAATCTATTAGAACAGTATCATATCAAAAATTGGTTGGACGTGTGCTGGCAGATAACGTCTATTGGGACGTTAGATGTATCGCCACCCGTAATCAAGATATCAGTGATGGACTGGCTAGTAACTCAGCAGCATCGGCGCAGCCAATATATGTGAGATCTCCTTCGACACGTAAAAGCATTTTCTGGATTTGTCAGTGGCGTTATGGTCGGAGTCTTGCTCATTACGATTTAGTAGAATTGGGGGAAGCTGTTGGCATCATCGCGGGTCAATCCATTGGGGAACCGGGAACTCAATTAACATCGAGAACTTTTCATACAGGTGGGGTATTTACGGGCGATATCGCAGAATACGTACGAATTCCGTTTAATGGGCTTATTAATTCCGATGGGAGGCTGGTTCATCCTACACGTACGCGACATGGGCATCCTGCCTGGACGTGTCGAAATGATTTATCCGTCGTTATCAGGAGTTGTGGCGCTATACACGATTTCGTCGTCCCGGCTCAAAGTCTACTCATGATTCGAAACGGTCAGTATGTCGAAGCGCAGCAAATCATCGCGGAAGTACGAGCCAAAGAGTTTCCCCTTAAGGAACGTATCCAAAAAGCTATCTATCCAAATTTAAAAGGAGAAATTCACTGGAGTAAATTTGTGTGGCATGTCAGCGATTGCATAGACAATCCCATTCGTGTCGTACGCGAGGCGGGCCATATCCGGATTCTTTCAGGAGCTTATGGCGATTCCGACGAAAGCTACTTATTTCATAAAGATCGGGATAGAGTCGGTATCAAACCCAACTCGATCGAAAAGAGGTGTGATTGCTTTGAGGGAATTGGCGAGGAAGAAGTTGATGCCGCCAACTGCAAAGGTTTTCGAAAAAGTATCCGAGAATTTGGAATCGATCCGAAATGTTTTTTAAATTGGTCAAAACCTCCAATATCTAACTATATTCTATCTAATATCAAAGTGGAGCGGTCCGAAAAAACTGAATCCGTTTCTCTGTTGTTGGAAAGACAACAAGAAAATTTTGACGAATCACGTTTCGCAAATATTGATGTTCAATTAAACAGCATTTTGGGTGGAAGTGACATCCTCGCCATCTACGAAAAATTCGAGTATCAAGCTGGTGTTTCGGGGATTATGAAATATGGTACTGTAGAAGTCGAACCCATTGATAGAAAGAGATTCCCCCTTGGCGGTAGGGCGGAAGAAGCGATTTCTGGCTCGTGGTATAGAGTAGTCAGGGGAGGCAATTCCTTTCTAATTCCCGAGGAGGCTTATACTATATATGAACCTCCAGCATCTATTTTGGTAACAAACAATACTTTTGTAGAAGAAGGCACACGAATAACTGATACTATTAGTAGTGAAGTAGGTGGACTAATCCGAATCGAAAAGACATTAACAAACAGTATTACGGTAAGAGTATTACCCGGATATATTCACAACCCAGAGAAGGCAACTAGTATACGGAGACAAAATATTAATCTAATAGAGTCAGGTAATATGATTCTTGGTGGAATCAAAACCAGGGGTTGGGTTTACCTCCAATCGGTTACACTTTACAGGAGAAGAAAGACCTCTGTCTCGGTAAGACCAGTTGTCAAATACGATGTATCTAGCGATTCCTTGTCGCAAGGAGTCTTCTGTGCTGATAAGCCGAAAACGCAGAAATGCACGAAAGCTCAAACCCTTCTATGTATCTCCCATAGAAATGGTGAGGAAATCAAAATGATTAACCACATGACTCTTCAATTAATTCGAACTTTTTTAGTGGTTGGGTGGCGGAGACACTTCCACGAGACCCCCTCTACGAAAAAGAATTATTTATCTCTCATCAGTGTGCGAATCAATAATCTCTTTAGTACTTTTCTTCAGGTTAATTCGGTGGCGTATCCCCCCCCCGCACGGAGGCTCGGAGTCAGTCAGGCTTCCCAAAATTTGGTGTCTGTCGACAAGCCCTTTCTCGCTCGGGTCAATTTATCCAACGACGGCAATGACTTAGCTCTCAAATACCGGAGCATTACCGTTCATTCGGTGCCAGAACGTGGTATATCTTTCTTAACTTTGTCACCGTTTGACTTTTATCGCACCAATTCCTTTGCTGATTCAAGCAGCAATAGCTACAAGAAAGGAGTTGGGAGAAACTTCCCTCGATCAGAATCGAGTATAGGCGGCGGCTCGTACGGGAGTCCGGAAAACGTTTCATTCAGTTCCGAATATGAATCTTTTTCGGAAAAGTATCCGAATCCAAATATTAAAGAGGAGTCAGTTAAATTTGAAAAATCGAGTTTCACTTGTTGTCAATTAAATTTTGAAGAGGTAGGTCTATCGGGGACTTCATACGCAATTTCCTATTTTTCGGCTACCTCCCGTTTGGCACTGAGTAGCAAAGCTTCCCCCTTCGGAACTTATTTTATTGATTATTCGACAAATACGTATTCAACAGATACGCCGGACCACCGACATCGGTATTTAATTGATGAAACCAAATTAACATTGAAATGTGCTACAAATACTTTTTTCAATAGATTTTTATTGGAAAAGCCAATTCGTCTGACACCGAAATTTTCTAGTCGGGGAATCTTGTTAATTAATCTGGGACTATTAATCAACGAGAGTCGATATTTCTGTAGAGGTAGTGTATTTCTCCAGTCTGGTCAGGTCGTAGCCATTCACCGAGATTACTTGCTAGTCAGAACTGGTAGGACCCTGCTGGCGACCCGGGGAGCAACTCCCCATAAGATATCTGGAGACATCATTGGGGAGGGAGATACATCAATAACATTACCATATGATAGATTGAAATCTGGAGACATTACTCAGGGTCTTCCGAAGGTTGAGCAGCTGCTGGAGTCTCGTTCCATCGCTTCTATTCCAGCAAGAATCGAAGATCTTTTTGGGAGATGGAATCGGGGTATTACGAGATTAATTGGGAACCTCTGGAGCCACTTCCTAAGTGCCGGAACAAGTATGGAACGCTGCCAACTGATTCTAATTAATGAAATTCGAGAAGTTTACGAATCTCAAGGGGTACAAATATCCGACAAACATCTAGAAATTATTATTTGGCAACTGACATCGAGGGTTGTAGCGTCAGAAGACGGAATAACCAACGTCTTCTTTCCCGGGGAGCTTGTCGAGTTGTCACAGGCGGAACGGATGAATCGCGTATCAAAGAGACCGATTTTCTATGAACCTACTATACTGGGAATGACAAAGGCATCCCTTAATACTACTAGTTTCTTATCAGAGGCGAGTCTTCAGGAAACTACGCGAGTATTGGCCAAAGCTGCTCTCCGCGGTCGAATCGATCGGTTAAAAGGATTGAAGGAAAACGTTATTCTTGGCGACGTCGTCCCCGTCGGAACAGGTAGTCCGGAAATTGTTTGCCAACTAGAAGTGAATAAACGGAAGGGGTTTCATTCGGCAATAGATAGGAATAGCAAGAACCCAAATTGGCGGACAAAATGTGACCTACGTGGTTACCGCGAGAAGCAAAATATCGACCCCAATCTATTCATTCATAAGGGATTGAGCCGATCCCTCCCTTATCTTAATCTTGAGATAAGATAAGGGGTTACTCAATACTAAATGAAATTTTTGCGCGTTTCAACCCGCAAAATTGATCACCAGATTGTAATAATTTATCAAATTTAGTTAAAATGAAACAAATTTACAGCTTTCTATACCTGAGGGGAAGATGCAACAGAAAAATCGGAATATTGAGTTAGAAGGAATGATGGCGGCGGGGATCCACTTCGGTCACCAAACCCAGAAATGGAATCCCAGGATGTCACCTTATATATCTACAGAACGGAAGGGTGTTCATATCCTCGATCTAACTCAGACTGCTCGTCTTTCATCTGAAGCCTGTGATTCGGTATTTGATGCAGCAGCGGAGGGAAAGGAATTCCCAACGGTTGGTACAAAACATCAAGTAGCTGATTTGATAGCATCAGCCGCAACAAGATCTCGATGTCATTATGTAAATGAAAAATGGTTAGGCGGTACGTCAACAAATTGGTTCACCACAGAAATGCGTCTTCGTAGGTTTCAATACTTACAAAACGGAGAAGATACAGGAGGGTTCGACTGACTTCCGAAGCAAGAGGCGGCGATTTTGAGGGGATAACTGTTTAAACTAAAGAAGTGTCTAGGCGGAATTCAATATATGTCAGATTTACCCGATATTGCGACAATTACTGATCAACACGAATAATCTATCGCCCCTAAGGAATGTATCATTCTAGGTATTCCCACAATTTGCGTTGTCGATACAGATTGCGATCCGGATCTTGTAGATATCCCAATCCCCGGCAATGACGACGCGCGACCTTCAATCCGATGGATATTGGACAAACCAACATCAGCCATTTGTGAAGGTCGTTCAAACTCAAAGTTCTCCGAGGTAAATTAACGGGTGGCGGGGCTGAGAATTGCCTCGACGACTTGTAATGAAATAGCAAGGGATTTATGCCATAATTCCACAATTGGGGATATCGCCTAATTACACCAGAAAGTAACTTGCTTCTGCTATTTTGGAATAAAGAATTTGTAGCGATCACCTTAAATATTTTAGATAAATTTATCTGTTGAGAGGGGGGTATTACGCACATTGAGCAACTCCGAATTTGTGAGATTGATTATCTGTATCAAGTATCGACTGTAGAAGTAGGCTAACACTACTATTGGCAAATAGGAGATTTCCAAGTTCATGCACAGGTTCTTGTAACTCCCCGGGTCGTTATCGCCTTGTTGCTGGCTCTACCCATTGCAGCCACCAGGAATCTGCAAGTCATACCGACTGGCAGCCAGAATTTCATCGAATATGTTCTTGAATCTATTAGGGATTTAACTAGGACCCAGATGGGGGAAGAGGAATACCGTCCCCGGGTTCCATTTATTGGAACGATGTTTCCATCCATTTTTGTTTCCAACCGGTCCGGTGCTCCGTTTCCTTGGCGAATTGTTCAGTTACCTCATGGGGAGTTGGCTGCACCTACCAACGATATCAACACTACTGTTGCGTTAGCCTCGCTTACATCAGTAGCACATTCCTATGCAGGTTTACACAAGAGAGGTTTTGGTTATTTTGGTAAGTATATCCAGCCAACTCCGGTACTGCCACCTATTAATATTTCGGAAGATTCTACCAAACCCCCATCACTTAGTTTTCGACTGTTTGGAAATATTTTGGCTGACGAGTTGGTAGTAGCTGTTCCCGTCTCCCTAGTACCTTCAATTGTTCCTGTACCCATGACGCCTTTAGGATTATTTACAAGTGCCATACAGGCTTTGATTTTCGCCACTCCGGCTGCAGCTCATATTGGGGAATCCACGGAGGGCCACCATTAATTTGGTTGGATTGAGTCATTCCAAAAGAATATAGTAACCACGAAATACTTTTTTCGAGAACCATTCATTGGGTCGCTGTAGTGGAAAAAAACTGTTTCCATGGTATCATGCTATAACAGTACGAGATCCGTGTTGTCTCCTCCTCCCCCCCCCCCGAATAGCGATAAGAGAGACGAGCGGGAGGAGGGGTTAATAACTAGAACTCCCGCATGGCCTCCAATTTGAGCCATTTAAAGTTTCGAGTAAAGAATAGATATTGATTTTCACCGCCAAGCTCAGATTATCGAAGAGGAATACACAAGGTATTTGAAAAGCGATTTTTGTCGTTTTTGCGTTTCCCATTTGAACCGGTTTAGATCTCAGTTGGACCCATGTCACGGTATATCAAATAAATTAATTAGATATTACTTGCACTAAAATTGGAATAGACATGTCTCGGTAGATAATAATTAGTATTACCAAATACTCAAATTTTTTCGATCCAATTTTATTAAATTAGGCGGGAGATAGCACCGATCGACGTAGGAAGTAGATGCGTCCTCCCCGTACTTCATTATTTCTCCGGATTCAACATTAAGTATGCGGGTATTATGTTACTCCACACTACTAGTTCTGATCAGATTCATGTAGAATTTATTTCCCAATTAGCGTTCACTAGAAAGTCTTCGTTGTGCCGAGTCTAGTTAGTACCCAGCGAAACAATATTGATTGACGTAAATAAATTAAGAGGAGACTAATACGAACCCATTGATTTCTGCTGCTTCTGCTATTGCCGCTGGGTTAGCTGTAGGCCTCGCCTCAATTGGCCCGGGTGTCGGCCAGGGGACTGCTGCAGGTCAGGCAGTCGAGGGTATCGCGAGACAGCCAGAAGCAGAAGGCAAGATACGAGGTACTTCATCGTTGAGTTTAGCTTTCATGGAAGCTTTGACAATTTACGGATCAGTTGTAGCTCCAGCTCCGTTATTTGCCAATCCATTTGTTTAACCTGTCTGTAACAGGAAGTAGCCTGGTGCACCCCCTCCCCTTCCCTAAACTGTTTTCGAATCAGTGGTGAGCCGGGAGGGAGGGGCCTGGTAGGAAGTTTCTGTTCCGACTACCCAACCGAGTACCTGCCGCGTTTAGTTTTAACTCCCCCTTTCTCTACCAACTAGAAAGTTTTGGCGAATCGGGTAAACCAATATAAGTCGCCAAAATTAATGACTCGGAAAATCTTGTCCCCATCCCGATTTTCTTTTGATTTTTCGGAATTCGGAATTTGTCACCCCCCCCAGGCCGGACCAGAAGTTGTTTAAATCTTGCAAAACCTTCCAGGAGGGAAAGGATTACGAGAAGTGTAAGTGAGATCGTTGCTCCCTCAAGTGATTGGACTCTTGCCGCAAGTATTGGCTTAAATACCGATATCTTGGAGATAAACTTAATTAACTTAATTTTAGTGCTAGGTATATTGTTTTACTATGGAAAGGGGGTGTGTGCGAGTCGTATATCCGAGTGGGATAACTGTTTTCTCCAGTTGCACCCGAAAATGCAAAACCCCGACGAATTCCCCGTAAATAAATGTTACGCAAGAACCGGAGCATTCCGTGTAATCGGTGAAACTTCCACTTCCATTGACCGATTCTCGGGACTGTCGTCAATATGGTTAAAGCCAAATTGCTCAAAGTCTTAGCAAAATTAGGGTTTTCTTTCCCCTACCGCGTAAGCCAAAGCGCGACTGAAGACACATCATTCGGTATATGACGCTCATATCAAGAATACTTCGATTTGTACCATTTCTCGAGATAGATACCTATATTAGATATATAGATAGATATCGAAGTTGATTTAGCTCAATCTTCTTCAATTTGCTGAATAGACAACCCATACAAGACGAATACTACTCGGAAAAAGCGGCTCTCAAATAATTACTAATTATCTGGGAGAGCCCCCAATTTTTTTTTTCTTCTCCAAACAAATATTGATTATTCCATTCAAGCCTATTTGATATGAATCTTAATAGTTGATGAAGAAGAAGGAGGCGAGCCCGCGTGTGAAAGCATTATCTGTTGGATTCTACCGATTTACTGGTAGAAACGAAACGGGCAGGAAAGCCGAATGGATCGAAAGATCCATGTTCGGTTTGGGAAGAGATTATGGGTCTCCGAGAATCAGAGATCTGTAATCCACTTTCATTGATCAATTTCTTAGAGAATCGTGAAAGAACAATTTTGAATACAATTCGGGATGCGGAAGAGCGTCACAAAGAAGCTACTAAAAAACTTCAGAAGGCTCGTATTCGCCTGCAGCAAGCGAAAGTTAAAGCGGATGAAATTCGAATCAATGGACTTACGCAGATGGACAGGGAGCAGCGGGATCTCGTTGATGCAGCCGACGAAGATTTAAAAGGGTTGGAAGATAGTAAGAATTATGCGATTCGTTTCGAGAAGCAACGCGCTATCGAGCAGGTTCGACAGCAAGTTTCTCGACTAGCGTCCGAGAGGGCTCTGGAAAGTCTAAATAGTCGCCTGGATAATCAACTGCATCTACGAATGATTGATTATCACATCGGCTTGTTCAGATCCATAAAAAACAAATCCAATTAGTTCCAATTTCACTACCATCTCATTGTAAAACGGGTTTTATTTCTACTTCTCCCCCTCCCAGTAATATTTTTTTGGCAAACATGGTTATAAACATTCGACCCGACGAAATTAGCAGCATCATTCGCAAGCAAATTGAAGGGTATGTCCCGGAAGTAGAAGTTGTTAACATTGGTACCGTACCTTAAGTCGGAGATGGGATTGCCCGTATTCATGGACTCAACAAAGTAATGGCTGGCGAATCGGTGGAATCTGAAGATGGTACAGTAGGGATCGCTCCGAATCCGGAATCTGATAATGTTGGGGCCGTACCGACGGGCGATGGTTCGACCATACAAGAGGGAAGTTCCGTAAGAGCGACAGGAAAGATTGCCCAAATACCAGTCAGTGACTCGTTTTTGGGTCGCGTTGTAGATGCCTTGGCCCAACCTATCGATGGGAAAGGTCAAATCCCAGCTTCTGAGTTTAGATCGATCGAATCCCCCGCTCCAGGGATTATTTCGAGACGTTCCGCATACGAACCTTTACAAACAGGTCTTACTGCTATTGACTCCACGATTCCCATAGGTCGCGGTCAACGAGAGTTAACTATTGGCGATAGACAGACTGGTAAAACAGCAGTAGCTACAGATACAATTTTGAATCAGAAAGGTCAAAACGTTATATGTGTCTACGTAGCCATTGGTCAAAAAGCTTCTTCTGTGGCTCAGGTAGTGGATACCTTTCAAGATCGCGGCGCCATGGAATATACGATCGTGGTGTCGGAGACCGCGAATTCTCCAGCCACTCTGCAATATCTTGCTCCTTATACGGGAGCGGCTTCAGCCGAATACTTCATGTATCGCAAGCAGCATACCCCGATTATTTACGACGATCTTTCTAAACAAGCCCAAGCTTACCGACAAATGTCTTTGCCATTAAGGAGACCACCTGGGCGAGAAGCATATCCGGGAGATGTTTCTCATCCACACTCTCGTCTTTTAGAGAGAGCAGCTAAGTTAAGTCTCCAATTAGGGGAAGGTAGCATGACGGCTTCACCTATCGTTGAGACGCAAGCGGGGGATGTCTCAGCTTACATCCCTACCAATGTTATTTCTATCACCGACGGCTAAATCTTTCCATCAGCAGATCTATTTAACGCTGGGATTCGACCAGCGATAAATGTGGGGATTTCTGTATCCAGAGTGGGCTCCGCAGCTCAAATAAAAGCTATGAAACAGGTGGCTGGCAAATTGAAATTGGAATTAGCACAATTCGCAGAACTGGAGGCTTCCGCACAATTCGCTTCCGACCTCGATAAGACTACTCAGAATCAGCTAGCTAGGGGCCAGCGATTGCGTGAGCTGCTTAAACAGTCTCAATCAGCCCCATTATCGGTAGAGGAACAGGTGGCCACCACTTACACCGGAGTCAACGGATATTTGGATGTACCAGAAGTTGAACAAGTCAAGCGATTCTTGGTTCAGCTACGCGAGTACGTAACAACCAATAAACCTCAATTTGGTGAAATTACTCGTTCCACAAAAGTGTCTACAGAACAAGCGGAAACACTTTCGAAGGAGGCAATTAAGGAGTCAACAGAAATTTTTCTATTGCAAGAAAAATAAGTGGTAAGGTTGCAGATTGCACCCGGGGAATGACTCCCAAGCATTATCCGACCACTTCCACTTCATCTACGCCGACATAATCACTTCAGACACGGAATTACGCCCAATAGGATTTGAACCTATACTTAAGGTTTAGAAGACCTCTGTCCTATCCATTAGACGATGGACGTCTGTTCCTTCTTCTTCTCGCTTGGTGACGAATATGCCGACGGATTAGCTCCCAAATCGTGAACAAACGATAGCTTTAGTTTGTTCACGACGCAATCCATGGGTGGGGGGGTTAATTTGACTAGGGCTCCGGGATTTTCAGCATCACCAGCGGGTAGCGGGAATCGAACCCGCATCAGTAGCTTGGAAGGCTAAAGGTTATAGTCGGCGACAACAAATGGTTATGACGTCGCTAATCCAGAACCGAACATGGTAGTTTCCGCCCATTCGGCTCCTTTATGGAAAGGAAGGATAAATAGTACAAAACTGGGATAGAAGTCATCTACATACACCAACCTAGTTAAACAAAACAACCAGAAGACGAGTGGGTTGCCTCTTCTGCCTCGATCGAGGGGGCACATATTAAAATTACTTCTGCGAGGATCGAGGCTTTCTCCATATTGGAATATCTGGGGGCTTTTTTTTCCCCCCCCCCTTTCGGACCACCGTTCGGAGAGGAGGGAACCGCCCCACTTGGAATAAGTGGTATCCATAAAATCTATGTCAGTCTTGCTTACGTTTTGGTCGTACAGCATGGATATACTTCTTAGATGATCCCTTGAAAGAAAAAGAAATTAGTTTTATCAATTGCTTTTTTTCTTTTATTTACTTCGTTCTTTATTTCTACTCTCAAAAATCCTTAGGAAAATATTTCTCACCGAGTCTCGGAAGCAATTGTTATCGCTTAATCAAAAAAATGCATGATAATCCTGATAAACCAAGATCAATCTATTTATAACTTTCAAGCTTGGATTTTTTTCCAAGGTTCAGTGACGATGAAACAAATATTTTAGATGTCTACCCATAGATTCTTATCTTCTTTTCCATTCTTTTTATATTACGAAATCGTCCCAAGTTTTTTGCATACCAAAATAATTCTGCTTCATCACTAACTGGTACGACTTCCGAAGTACAAGAGTAACAGAAATGGCGCATTCTTCTCCCATACCACTACCAATAACTGGTAAAGAGAAATAGATGTACTTCTGTAAAAATAAAGCTTTTTGATTTAGTTGAGATTCAGTTTGAAAGATCCCTTAACTATTAAAATCAATATGAAACGAATCACACTTTTACCACTAAACTATACCCGCGACGGTGCAATTCTATTATACGAGCTACATGTACATCGGTGAGGCGTTCCAAACATACTTACATCTGGTTGTAGGAGGAGCTCCCCCCCCCTACCCCACCCATTCCTTGTTTCTGTATATATGTATATATCTATATAGAAAATAGGTATTCATTTAATGGTTGCGCTGCCCACGTCACAGATTACCCCTCCGAGCTGCCAATAGTGCAATTACTAAGGGTCCTGATGCAACTACCAATGCCAAAATAGCAAGTTGCGCAATTATTTCTAGATTCATTATCCCTCCTTCTATCGTTTTTCAGAAATCTATCTTGGTATCAAGAAATTTTATAAAAGATTAAACAAATATATCTATTTAATTCTTCTTTCTCACTTATGCAAAAAAATGGGGAGGTGGTAGAAACCGGTGGCATCAAATTCATAAAGTGAAATTATTTTGCTCTGCTTCCATAACAAGCATTTCAACTGCGAAATTTACCATTGCACCGTATCGGCAATTAATTTGGTTTAGTTAGCAGAAGCTAATTTGCCAATTTCGTCTAGGCCAAAAAGTATCGAATCCATCTTGGGCGAAATTTTCGCTCCGTACCCAATAGATTTGGTTACGAATTTATTTCTCTTATGTCATGTCGTAGAAAGAGGAGGGGGCCGGCAAGATACGGAAGAAGGGAATTTCTACCCAGGAGTAATCCGGAATTTGACTCCATCAAATCAAGTAATACGCACACGGGCAAGGCCACCCCTTCCGTGAACTATACCGTAGATGTAGATTGTAGGTATAGACTTATATTCTAACTTCGTGTTAAAATTTGGGGAAAAGATATCCCTAGTTGCTCGGAGAGATGGCCGAGGGGTCTAAAGCGTCGGATTGCTAATCCGTTGTACAAGTCATATGTACCGAGGGTTCGAATCCCTCTCTCTCCCTTGTTAATAAATTGGTTAAACTGGTGGATTGAGAAACTTATCTTAACGAGGTAACTAAGACATCGATTTCTATCTAATCCCTACGGCCAGGGTTTCGTCCGGGATCGTTTGACAAAAATCCGAAAACAAAGAGAGAGACGAAAAAGATCACTACTGCATAGACAAATAGTTTGAGGGTAAGCGTGATAACATCTCCATGTTTTTTAGAACTAGGGATAAAGTAAGACGGAACAACTTTGTCTTGTTTCGAACATCTATTTATCTCTATCATTTATATTTGTTTGGACATACGGATATGACTTCTTCTCCTAATTTAATTTGGAGAAAGAACCCGGCTTTTGCGAGACGTTACTTCACCAAATGGATTACATTTATTCTATTCAGCATTCCGTTTTCTTCTTATTACTTCAATAGGTGGAAAGAGAAATTGCATAAATATTCAATTCATTGAAAAATTTATTTTTGTCAATCTCGAGTAAGCCGCGGGCATCCAATCCCGTTTTTCGATGTAGAAGTGAACGCGTCGGTACCGATATCTCCAGCCGCGGATGCCATACCATATAAGAGGTTTGCGGTTTACCAAAATTAGTTTTTTCCTCGAATTGCAGCGACCCCCCCCCCCACACACACAATTTCTCCCTCTCCAACCTCAACTGTTTGACAACTTCTTTTTCACGTCGCCCCGTAAGGAGCGGGGCATTCTAGAATTGAGCAACCCCCCTAGTACTTATTATCGAAAACTAACTGCGGCTTGCCAAACGAAAGCCAGGAGGAGGAAGAGCACCGGTATTACCGGCATCACATCCACAATTGGATCAAAGATTGCATAAGCTTCGGGTAATTTGGCAAAAGAGGCACCGCTGAGGTGAGTAGAATTTTCCAGATAGATGTCATACGAAGCTATCATCTTTATTCTCCGGTAATGTAGCAGGTAATTTCCCCCCGACATGGTTACGCATCACCTTGCAATTGGTCGACCCGTCAGGCATATTTTATTATATGTTCCCCCATTCAAATAATTTGGATTCACCGAATCGAAATCTTACTGGACCAAAATGATTTTTGACTGGGCTTCTACTTGAGTATTCCCTCTTAGTTAATTCTCCGAAGTACTAGTAGTTCCAAACTACCCCAACTTCCTTTCGTAGCTGCTCCCTTCTAACCGAACGAATAACTAGAAAAACCGGTTGACAGGAAACCCGAAGTGTGAGATAGTCGTCATACCGATCATTTGTGGGGCGTGGCCAAGCGGTAAGGCAGCGGGTTTTGGTCCCGTCACTCGGAGGTTCGAATCCTTCCGTCCCAGATTTTTTCTCTTAAAGAAAAATCTCTCGCATTCTCATATACTAGAAATTGAAGAAGTCACAAATCTTACCTATTTCTAGCTTCGATTCTCTATCTACCCTCTCCCTCGATATACTCGATATAATAGTTCTTCCCGATGGATCTTCCAGTTTATATTATGATGATAAGCCGCATATAGCAATAGATCCCTTTGTGATGCGAAGTAACAAAATGATACCAAAATCAAATTATGAAATTAGCTTATTGGATGTATGCTGGACCCGCCCACATAGGTACTTCACGGGTAGCCAGTTCCTTCAGGAACGTACATGCCATAATGCATGCCCCTTTGGGAGATGACTATTTCAACGTAATGCGTTCCACGTCGGAGAGGGAAAGGGATTTTACCCCAGTAACTGCTAGTGTAGTGGACCGCCACGTATTAGCGCGTGGGTCTCAGGAAAAGGTTATAAATAACATAAGCCGAAAAGATGAGGAATAACACCCCGACTTAATCGTTTCAACACCTACGTGTACCTCTAGTATTTTACAGGAGGATCTACAAAATTTTGTGGATCGAGCTTCTTTGTCTTCTGAGTCTGATGTAATTCCCGCGGATGTTAATTATCACCGAGTCAATGAGCTTCAAGCGGCGGATAGAACCTTGGAACAAATAACTCGATTTTATTTGGATAGGGCTCGTAGACAAGGTACCTCGGATCGATCCGTGACAAACAGACCTTCGGCAAATATTATAGGAATTTTCACCTTAGGCTTCCATAATCAACATGACTGTCGCGAATTGAAACGTCTACTTGGGGAATCGGGGATTGCAGTCAATCAAGTAATCCCAGAGGGAGGGTCTCTTAGGTATTTGAAGGATTTGCCAAGAGCTTGGTTTAATACAGTTCCTTATCGCGAAGTAGGTTTGATGACAGCAACTTTTTCGGAAAAAGAGTATGGAATGCCTTACATATCTATAACTCCCATGGGGATTTCAAACACAGCCGACTTCATTGCACAGATCGGAAAGCTTGCAAATGTGTGGGCTTCCGCACTGTCAGAAAAAAGACTTAACTACAAGTTATATGTTGACAATCAAACTAAATTTGTTTCTCAAGCAGCTTGGTTTTCAAGGTCTATTGATTGTCAAAATCTGGCTGGAAAAGAAGCAGCAATTTTTGGTGACGCAACTCATGCAGCCTCAATTACTAAAATACTCGTTAAAGAAATGGGAATTCGTGTCAGTTGCTCAGGCACGTATTGCAAGCATGATGCGGAACGGTTTAATGAGCAAGTTCGGGGTTTATGTGATGAAGTAATAGTTACGGAAGACCACACCGAGGTTGGAGATACGACAGCTCGTATTGAACCCTCCGCCATATTTGGAACTCAAATGGAGCGTCACATTGGCAAACGTATTGATATTCCGTGCGGGGTCATTTCTTCACCAGTTCATATCCAGAATTTCCCTCTGGGATATCGACCATTTTTAGGTTACGAAGGAACCAACCAAATAGCCGATCTAATCTATAATTCGTTTAATCTGGGTATGGAAGATCATTCGCTGGATGTTTCCGGGGGGCATGATACCAAAGAGGTAAGCACCAAGTCCCTATCAACAGATAGAAGAGAAATTAGTTGGACTCCCGAAGCTGAGTCGGAACCAAATAGAATTCCTGGTTTTGTAAGGGGGAGAACCAAGAAAAACACCGAAGTCTTCGCGAAACAAAACAATATTCCAGAAATTACAATTGATGTAACGTATGCGGCTAAAGAAAAATCAAGCTCTTAATTCGATAAGCTGTACGGGTAATCCTTCGACATAAGTTCTAGTCCATTTAACTTAATTTCGGGAATGCGTCGGAAAGTTCGTACCGGAAATATCAATCCAAGGTTTTGGAGCGGTAAGTATTTAGCAAAGAAAAAATTATCGGTTTTTAGATATTACGGTAAAACCCCGCTTGAGGCGACATGGTAAGAAGCAACGTGTGACTCGAACATCGAGATCGTATTCGCGGAGTCTAGTATCCGCCGGTTCTACTCAAAGGGTGGGACGTTCTTGCTTCGACATTCGTTAAAACCCATTACCCAATGAAACTTGAAGAATATCTATCTATTTGAATCTATTTCCATTTTCGGAGAGAAGTTCCATCTATGGTTATTTCCACGAAATAGCGCAGTGAAGCCTCATCAGTCCGTTACCTTGTCTTACCGGGGACTGAAAACTGAATTTCAGTGGGGTTGGTTTAGTATTACCGGGCTCAGACGACCCAACCGCCTTACTTCGATTGAGTCTTATTTCGCCTACAATCAGATGTAGAAAAAAACTTACTCGACAAATTTTTTAGGGGTCGATGAGGATGGGTTCTGTTGCTACCGACTCCCAACTTGGAAAACCCTCGGGGTTAGGCCTAAACCTAAGGATTGTCAAAATCGATCTGCGAACGAGGGGATTTTCGACATCCAGTTGAACTTATTAGTAGGTAAGTGAGAAGAGAAGAGGCGGGGGGGGGTAAGCTTGTCCCCCCATCCACCATCCCGTCTCCCTATTCACCTTATAGTAATATTTTCCGCGAAGGGATAATTCGTGAGGAGATAACTCAATAAATGGGAGAATGACACATATGAGTTAGAAGTATCCTTCTACAATTGGATAGAACAGTTATCTATTCAATCGAAGTTGTGCTCTAAGCTGTACGAATTCAACGTTTCATATACGGCTTTGCGGGGGGGGATTTCACCCTGCGTGCACCCACCTATCCCGATAGGTTACTTACCGAATAATTGCAATTGACATTCAATCTCGGCGGGAAGGGGAAGCTATTAAGGAGGTTGGTTTCTACAACCCCCGCAGAGAGCAAACCCAATTGGATCTTCCTGCTATTATTGCTCTTCTTAAAGAGGGAGCACAACCAACAGAAACTGTTCGTGATATTTTGAAACGGGCGAAGGTGCCTGAACAAGTCGGAATCAACCTCTAATTAAAAATCAAATTTTAGGAGAATCTAATGGGCCCAGCTTGCAGCTCCTTTCAGGTACTTTTGTATTACCCCTCCCTTTTACTTATACTCTACATCTATGCCGTATTTGGCATTCCCTTAAGAAGTAGAATATTTCGGAGGGACTACTGGTTTTCCATCAAAACCTCCTTCGAAAGAAGTGATATCGGACATATCTTCACGGGTGTAATGAGAAATTGGAAGAGGAGGGGGAGACGCAGGTAGTTCAAGCCAGTGACATGATTACTACCGGGAAAAACTTTTCCATCCAACCCAATGTTGGGTTAGGGGTAGGGGTTGACCGCCGATTTCACGCCATAAATTTGGTCTAACTCCCCACGATCCTTCCCAAAAGATGATTGCAGCTCGGCACTTTATCGAGGATCAAGTCGGGAAATGTTTCACTTGGGTGGATGCTTCCTCGATAAAACCCGAATTAGTAAGTATTTACTATATTAGTAAGTATTTACTAATTTGGGTTTCACGTTGTCCGATGAAACAGGTGACTCAGCTTTTTCGACTACAGTGGTTAAACATTTGCAGCTTCTTTTTTTTTTTTATTTTATTCATACAATGAAAATATAACTATTAATACATTGAATCTTTCGGGTAAAATTCATTATGAAAAGTAATGCTTGGGAGTTACTGCGATGAAGACAACTTCTGGATCCCTTCCTAATTTTGATGTATTACAGAAAATCGAAGGGCTTAGCGCTAATCAAGATTGTTTCCCATATCTACTTCTTTTCCTATTCAGAGATAATTTTTATTCAGTCGCTTGTAAGCGTTGTTTAGATAGACGAGACGTCGGTTTAGTATTCGGGGCGTGTAGTGCAGCAGCAACAAAGCGTTCAATTGATAGTGTGCGTTACCAAGATTATTCAGAGATTTTCTATTTGGAATTTGTTTGAAAATGAAGCAGTCAACTTGACATAGATTTATATCTCCATGTACTCCTACAAACAATATGTCTAATTTCGGGGATACCTCTTTCGTGTCGGTTAGCTGCTGAAACAAATAACAATTCGAAAATTTCACAGTCTATTCATTCGATATTTTTATTTCTGGAAGATAGATTACCAAAATCTAGCCACGTTTTAGAGATAGAGATGTCACGGAATCTTCATCTAGAAACTCCGGTTCGCTTGTTTCGTCGACGAATTAGGGATGTGACATTTCCACATCTATTAAGGATAGTTTTTCACACGTACAAAACTTTGTGTGGAAAATCTACTCAGTTTCGGTCTTGGAAACGAAGAGAACGGAGAAGTATCGACATGCTACTCCGAAATTTTTACACCTACGAAATTGATTCGATATTGCTAGTTTTATGGACACAAATGCATGAGTCAAACCCAAGATATTTTGTATTTCCCGATCAGAATAACATGACTAGAAAGAAAATACGTGTTTCTGAATCTAATTCTCGATCATACGCGATAAGCGTCGACCGCTGTCTCACTCGAAGTTTGTGCATCCACTTTGGGAGATGTAGAAACAAATCTCTCATAGCTTTCCGTGGAACTCAATATTTCGCAAAGAAATGGATTTATTACCTTTTGATATTTCTTAGATCTCATTTTCATTATCCAATTGAATTTAACCAAATACGTATCAATTTGTTATCCGCCAGCTGTGTTTTATTCCTGGGTTACATCTCAGCTATTCAGCCAGTCTCGAAAAACGTCCAGGTCGAAACCACAATGGATTCCTGCAGCAGTATCTTGGGTGGAGAAGGAATTCATCCCAGGATTCCAATTTCGCTACTAATTAAACTCTTGGAGAAAGAGAAGTTCCGCGATAGTACTGGACATCCAGTTAGTAAATTAGCCCGGACTGTATTAACAGATGATGATATTTTGAACAGGTTTGTGAAAATTTGGAATACTTTTTCCTTGTACCACAGCGCTTCAGTAAATCGGGATGGATTGCGTAGATCGAGATATATATCACGACTTTCATGCGATAGTACGTTGGCGGGTAGACATAGAAGCACAATACGTCTTCCACGACGCAGATTTGACCTAGAACTACCAAAGATGGTCCCTACGTCTAACAGGCTCAACTCCTCCAAAACAAATCAAAGAATTTGGCATTTAAGCCTAATTCAATCTGTTTCGTCAACAATTATTGCATCGAAATTACAAGTCTAATAAATCTGTTTGAAGTTTGCTTTTTCCCCCTTTCAATTCAATTTAATAAAAATTGCTATTGAATTGATTTGATGAGGAAAAAATGGGAATATTCCGCTATTGCGATTTATACAGTCATATAGATACGAAAGTACTTCACTTGCTAATTTCGTTTTGAAATCGGTGTGGCAGAAAGTTACCCACTCCCAAATATTATCCTGATTCTTATTACGAATTACACCAATTACTCTTTCCCGGATTTCTTCTTTCTGCTGGGTAATCTGTCAATTTTGCCGGAACGTATTTTGATTATCAGTTTAATTACAATTATTGTGATCGATTTATCAAACAGGGGGAGAAATACAATTTCGCTTCACAGAATTTCACTAATATCTATGTTAATTAGCGTGGTTGTTTCACTATGCCAATGGGGGATCCACTTCGTTCCCATCGCTTCCGAAAATTACCGGATCAGCAACTTTAGCTATATATTTAGATTTTCTCTGCTGATTTGTTCGCTATTATCTGTTCTGTTGCCAGTTGATTACATACGATGCTCAAAAACGGCTTTGGCGGAATTTTCGTTCTTTGCATTAACTGCAGGTTCGGGTGGAATGGTTCTATGTTGGGCAAATGATTCGGTCACCCTTTATGTGGCATTGGAATTCTCAAGCCTATCTTCTTGCTTCTCGTCTGGACATACCAAAAAGGATATAAGATCGAATGAAGCAACTACGAAATTTTTACTGATGGGCGGAGCAAGCTCGTCTTTTCTGCTATATGGTTTTTCTTTGTTGTATGGAATTTCTGGCGGACAGCTTCAGCTTGATAAAACAGCCGATGGACTCCCGTTAAGTCAGTATCTCACTGTAATTTGCACCTCCATTGCGTTTATCACAGCTGGGACGGCGTTCAAACCCTCTCTCGTCCCGTTCCATCAATGGACTCCTGATGTATACGAAGGAGTGTGATTCGTCCGAAAGACAATTTAGTCGTTGTAAGTGACTTAGCGACGTCACAATTGTCTTTTGCAACGTCCTGCGAGCGCGTGGGAACACGGAAATTTCCCTGCATCGGTAGTTGCATCAACAAATAACTCTTGCCGTACCGAAATTTTCGGGAATCGTTCGACCAATAGCGTACGAGTAAAACAGAGATAAGTCGCGGGATTTAGTAGATCCCCCTTTTATTTCATATCTATTCATCTACATCTTCTTATTTTCATTTTTATACAAATTTTTTACGAATTTTCTTTTTATTATGGGTAGATTCCAACGAAATCGGCGGTTCGGACAGATTTAGCATTTAGCTAATAATCCAGTTCATTTGTGTGTACCTCCTCTTTCTTGTTTTCACCTGTTGATGGGAAATTGATGGGCTCGATCCTTCGGAAGCTACTGGTAAACCCCTTCAACTTGAAAAAATTACCCCAAGATATAGTTAATGTGGCAAAGCTGTATGTCCGCTCCGCCAGG